AAATTCTTTACGAAGCAATGAAAGATATTAAACAAAAAACAAAAAAGAATCCACTATCTGTTCTACGGCAAGCTATACGTAGAGTAACTCCCAATGTAACAGTAAAAGCAAGACGTGTAGGTGGATCTACTTATCAAGTACCGATTGAAATAAAGTCTGCACAAGGAAAAGCTCCCGCTATTCGCTGGTTACTAGGAGCTTCTAGAAAACGTTCTGGTCGAAACATGGCTTTTAAATTGAGTTATGAGCTAATGGATGCCGCTAGAGATAATGGAGATGCGATACGAAGAAGAGAAGAAACTCATAGGATGGCTGAAGCTAATAGAGCTTTTGCTCATTTTCGTTGATTTTCTTGAGAATAGAAAAGCGTAGTTTCTTAAAAAATAAAAAAAATATATATATATAAGACTTTTAAAAAAGTGTATATAATATGAATCATTTATTGGTAAAAATTAATTCTAATTTTTACCAATAAATGATTCATATTATATACACTTTTTTACATATCGAGAAAATTTTTATGGAATTAGAACTTGATCTTTCTTTTTTTTATGGAAGTACTATTTTGCCTGAATGTATTCTTATTTTTTTTTTACTAATCATTTCAATATTAGATTCAATTTTAGAAATAAAAAATAAAAATCTATTTTTTTTTATTTCTTTATTAAGTTTGTCAATAAGTATTGTTGTTTTACTATTTCAATTACAAGAAGAATCTACTATTAGTTTCTCAGGTAATTTTCAAGCTGATAGTTTTAGCAAAATATTTCGAATTCTTATAGCTTCATGTTCAATATTATGTATTCCTTTATCTATTGACTCTATTGAATGTACAAAATTATCAATAACAGAATTTTTTATTTTTATACTAACAGCAACTATGGGAGGAATGTTTTTATGCGGCGCTAATGATCTAATTACTATTTTTGTATCATTAGAATGCTTAAGTTTATGCTCATATTTATTATCGGGTTATACTAAAAAAGATGTCCGATCTAACGAAGCTGTTATGAAATATTTACTTATAGGTGGAACAAGTTCATCTATTTTAGCTTATGGCTTTTCTTGGTTATATGGTTTATCTGGAGGAGAATCTCAACTTCAAAAAATAGCAAATGGACTAGTAGATACGGAAATGTATACTTCTCCTGCAACTTTAATTGGACCCATATTTGTTATTGTAGGAATTGGATTTAAACTTTCTTTAGTACCTTTTCATCAATGGACTCCTGATGTATATGAAGGAGTGTGATTCGTTTTTTATAAATATAAAAAACATTATTATTTATTCTTTTTTTTATATTTATACATATTTTATAGACATGCAAAATAAAACCAAATTATTATTTTCACTCAAAACAAAACAGAACTTTTATTAAATCAAATTGAAAATAAAGCAAAGTTAAAATAATAAAAAAATTATAAGTTAATTATTAAGAGGTAATATGAAAAAAATGGTGTAAATAAAATAAATGAAATTTTTAAACTTTAAACATTTCAAAAAATGCTATTAATAATCTTTTATCCTTCAAGGATTATGAGTATATTATAAGTGTATCCATTGGAAAAAAAAAAAATGACTCTAAAATAAAAAATTCATGACTATTAAAAACGAAAAAAATTAGAGGATTTTTCATTAAACTTTTTTACTTTGAAAAGTTTAATAAAAAAACACTAATATAGGATTCCTCGTAAAGTTTAATTTTAAGAAAAATTTAATACTTTTTTTTTAATTTGTGATAAACATACACGAGGAAAGTAATACATATTTAAGTTATTATTTAGGAGCTGTGTGAAATAAAAATTTCATGCACAGTTTTGAATGAAAGAAAAGAATGAGTAATCTTCGTTTCGATTCTAACTCACCTACTCCAGTCGTTGCTTCTCTTTCGGTTGCTTCAAAAGTGGCAGGTTTAGCTTCATCAGCTCGTTTTCTCAATATTATTTTTCCCTTTTTCTCCAATGAATGGCATTTTATTTTAGAAATATTAGCTATTTGTAGCATGGTCCTGGGTAATTTAGTAGCTATTACTCAAACAAGTATGAAACGGATGCTTGCATATTCCTCCATAAGTCAAATTGGATATTTGATGATTGGAATAATTACCGGGGATTTTGATGGATATGCAAGTATGATAGTTTATTTACTATTTTATATATTTATGAATTTAGGAACTTTTGCTTGTATCATATTATTTGGATCACGTACAGGAACGGATACTATTCGAGATTATAGGGGATTAATTTTAAAAGATCCTTTATTAACATTTTCTTTTGCTTTATGCTTATTGTCTTTAGGAGGTATTCCCCCATTATCTGGTTTTTTTGGAAAACTTTATTTATTTTGGTGTGCATGGAAAGCTGGGTTATATTTTTTAGTTTCTATAGGACTCTTTACGAGTATTATTTCCATATATTATTATTTGAAAATAGTTAAGTTATTAATTACTACAGAAAATAAAAAAGTAACTTCTTATATTCAAACATATGAAGTTTCTTCCGCTTTTCTTTTATCAAAAAATTCAATTGAAGTTAGTATAATTACTTGTGTAATTGCTTCTATGTTTTTAGGAATATTTATAGATCCTATTATTAATTTACTCCAAAATTTTCTACATTTGAATAATTTTATAAATATTTAAATTTTCATTTTTTACTAGTTAATAAATATTTTTTTTTTTTATTTTACTAAACTAGTAATATTTTTACTTTGTTTTTTTCTAATTGAACTATGTTATATATTTAGTTCAATTAGAAAAAAACAAAGTAAAAATAGATTTTATATATATATATTATATATATATAAAATCTTTTTATATAATAAAATTTTAACAGGCCTTGATGGTGAAATGGTAGACACGTAAGACTCAAAATCTTGTGCTTTAAAGCGTGGAGGTTCGAATCCTCTTCAAGGTAGTATCTTTTTCTTCACAAAAAAAATAATCTTATGTTATACTATTTATTTGATATCAATGATTTGACTAAACTCAAAAAATAAAACCATATTTATTTGGTTTAAAATATTTTGATTAAGCTACTTAATTTGATGATTATCATAATGAAAAACGAATATAAAAAAATTACAAACAAAATCAGATGATATTTTTTAGTATTGTAAACTAAACATTAATATAATAAACATATGGAAGTAAACATTCTTGCATTTATTGCTACTGCATTATTCATTTTAATACCCACAGCCTTTTCACTAATCCTCTACGTACAAACAGCTAGTAGTCAGGGCGGTTAATAATAAATTTTTTTTATATTATTAATTATTTCGTAATTCTTAAATAATATTGTATTTTTATTCAAATATTTTGTTGTTTTCAATATTAAAAATGAAGTTAAAAAAACTAAATTTTTTTTTTAGTTTTTTTAACTTCATTTATTTATATATATATTATTATATGATTCATATAGAATTAGGCCCTAGCACTATAGTTGGAATGGGGCTTATTGTAGTAGGTATACTTTCATATGCCCTTCGAATAAGGGAACCTAATGTATCTAGAGGTGTGATTTAGAGTGTACTTAAATAAATTAAAAATTTTCAATTTATTTAACAGTAATAATAAATAAAAAACTTGAAATAAACTTTTGAATTTCTCAGAAAAAAAAAAATCTATGGCTAAATTTTAAAATATTTTATAGCATTTCGAAAACATATTGAAATTTTTAATTTGAATTCAATTTTTAATTCAATAAAATTTGAAAATATATTATATCTATATATATTATTATTTTTTTCTTTAGAAAAAAAAATTAGATCCACGAAATGTCAAATAAACCTAAAGATATTAAAATGTTTTTTTTTAATAAATTAAGTACAAATAAAATAAGCCTGTCTTATAGAATGAAATTACACAGGTAAAAGACAATCCAAGAAGTTCATTTTAAAAATTATTTTTTACACTTACTTGGATTTTGAGTATTCAAAATTTCAAATTTTTTTTTTATTTTAATGCTTAAGCCATAAAGAAATTAACATATCATATATGGTTTTTAGAGAGGGGCGTGTATCCAAATAAAAACATTAACCTATCTCAATATTATGATTCTCTTTTTTCATCAATTGGATTATTGTGTGGAGGAATTCTCATTTTCCAAGGTTGGCGGTTAGATCCGATTCTTTTATTATCACAAATACTTTTGAGTGGAACAGCTATTTTTTTTATAGCAGAAAGTTTATATTTACGTAATAATAAAATTGATTTTACAATCTTTTCTAAAAAACATTTTGTTTTGGAAAAAAAAATCTCGAAAAAAAAAATAAATTATCAAAGAATAAATTTAAAAAAAAAAATTTATAAAAAATGGGAAAAAGTGGATTACACATTTTTTATTTCTTATAAATTTTAAATAATTTTGTCGAATTAGTTTAATATTTTTTCTCTCCAATATTATTATCAATATCAAAAAGAAAAAATATTAAACTAATTTCTATTTTTAATAACCCAAGTTTTTACTAAACTACAAATGAAAAAATACTATTTATAATATTTTTTTTATATTTATGTATACATAAATATTATATAAATAAAGAATATGTGAATAGAAAAACACTTGCTTTTTTTTTTTATTTGATTTATCCTTTATATTAGGATTATCTATTGATGATAAATTTAATTAAAAAAAAACTACTAGGCTATATTAAAATATAGAGCAATATATTTTTTATTTAAAATATGACATAATAGATAATCCAACTCTTTCTCATTATTTTGTTCATATCGAGGCGACACCCAGATTTGAACTGGGGATAAAGGATTTGCAGTCCTCTGCCTTACCGCTTGGCCATATCGCCTTTTAATAAAAAAGTTTTGATAAAAGTTATTTAAATATTTTTTATAATTATTACAATTTTCTTCATTAATTTATTAATAATAAACAACATTATTATAAAACTTAATTCTTTTTTAATCAAGTATCTTTTTTCTATTTTAAATAAAAAAAATTTCGACTAAGTAGAAAATAATAATAAAATGAAAAGCTTAATAAAAAATATTTTTTATGTAATTAGATAGAAAAGAAAAATTTTTGATTTGATATTATAAATTATAAAAAAAAGACTCTAACACTATTTTAGGGGAAAAAAACTACGGAAATTTTTGTACTCCCTGAATTCGGAAAAATTCAATTTGAAGGATTTCATCGATTCATTTATAAAGGTTTGATTGAAGAACTTAATTATTTTCCTGAAATTGAAGATACAGATCAAGAATTTGAATTCTGTTTATTAAATAAAGAATACAAATTAGCAGAACCTTCAATAAAGGAAAGAGACGCTGTATATCAAGCAAGTACATACTCATCAGATTTATATATACCGGCTCAATTGGTTCAAAAAAAAAAAGGAAAAATACAAAAGCAAACTGTATTTATTGGAAGTATTCCCTCAATGAATTCCCAAGGTACTTTTGTAGTTAATGGTGTTGCAAGAGTAATCATTAATCAAATTTTACGAAGTCCTGGTATTTATTATAATTCGGAATTAGATCATAACGGAATTTATATATATACAAGTACAATCATTTCTGATTGGGGAGGAAGATTAAAATCAGAAATTGATGGTAAAACCAGAATTTGGGCACGTATAAGTAAAAAACGAAAAGTTTCTATTTTAGTTTTATTACTAGCTATGGGTTTAACTATAAAACAAATTTTAGATAGTATTTGTTCCCCAAAATTTTTTTTAGATTCCTTGAAAAGAAAAAAAAGAAGAGAATATCCGCATTCTACGGAAGATGCTATAGTTGAACTTTATAGGCAATTATATTGTATAGGCGGAGATCTTATATTTTCGGAATCTATACGTAAAGAATTACAAAAGAAGTTTTTTCAACAAAGGTGTGAATTAGGAAAAATTGGTCGATTAAATTTAAATAAAAAACTTAATCTTAATGTACCTGAAAATGAATGTTTTTCATTACCACAAGATATTTTAGCTGCTATAGATTATTTAATAAAAATAAAATTTGGTATTGGTACACTTGATGATATAGATCATTTGAAAAACCGCCGTATTCGCTCCGTAGCAGATTTATTACAAGATCAATCGAAATTAGCATTAACACGCTTGGAAAATTCGGTACGACAAATTATACGCGGAGCAACTAAACGAAAACGTTTACCTAGTCCTAAAAGTTTAGTTACTTCAACTCCATTAATAGCTACGTTTAAAGAATTTTTTGGTTCACACCCTTTATCCCAATTTTTGGATCAAACTAATCCATTAACAGAAATAGTTCATAAACGAAGATTAAGTTCTTTAGGTCCTGGGGGATTAACACGACGAACAGCTAGTTTTCAAGTACGAGATATTCATTTTAGTCATTATGGGCGTATTTGTCCCATTGAAACATCCGAAGGTATGAATGCTGGACTTATTGCCTCATTAGCAATTCATGCAAAAGTAAATAACTGGGGCTCTTTAGAAAGTCCTTTTTACAAAATATCTCAAATTTCTAAAGAAGAAAAAATTGTTTTTTTATCTGCAGGAGAGGACGAATATTATCGAATAGCTACCGGGAATTGCTTAGCTTTGGATCTGGGAACTCAGAAAATACAAATAACTCCGGCTCGGTATCGACAAGAATTTTTAGCTATTGCTTGGGAGCAAATACATCTTCGAAGTATTTATCCTTTACAATATTTTTCTGTTGGAGCCTCTCTTATTCCATTTTTAGAACATAACGATGCAAATCGTGCTTTAATGGGTTCTAATATGCAACGTCAAGCGGTTCCACTTATAAAACCTGAAAAATGTATTGTAGGAACGGGGCCAGAAAGTCAAGTAGCTCCAGATTCTGGAAGTATATCTATCGCAAAACAAAGTGGAAAAATTTTGTATACTGATGGTAAGAAAATAAGTTTACTTAATACAAATCAAAAGAAAACAAATATCCATTTAATTATATATCAGCGTTCTAATAATAGTACTTGTATGCACCAAAAAACCCAAGTTGCTCAAAAAACTTTTTTAAAAAAAGGGCAAATTTTAGCAGATGGCGCCGCTACTCTAAAAGGAGAATTAGCTTTAGGAAAAAATATTCTAGTAGCATATATGCCATGGGAAGGTTATAATTTTGAAGACGCAATACTTATTAGTGAACGTTTACTCTATGCAGATATTTATACATCTATTCATATTGAAAGATATGAAATTGAGTCTCGCACTACAAGTCAAGGTCCTGAAAAAATTACTAAAGAAATACCTCATTTGGAAAATGCTGTACTTCGTCATTCAGATAAGAATGGACTTGTAGTACCAGGATCATGGGTAGAAACAGGAGATGTTTTGGTAGGGAAATTAACACCTCAAGAAACAGAAGAATCTTTACGTGCTCCGGAAGGAAAATTATTACAAGCTATATTTGGTATTCAAGTTGCTATTGCAAAAGAAAGTTGTCTCAAAGTTCCTCCAGGTGGAAAAGGAAGGGTTGTTGATGTACGATGGATTTCTAAAAAAGAAAATTCTAATAATTTTGAAAAAACTATACATGTTTATATAGCACAGAAACGGAAGATTCAAGTAGGAGATAAAGTAGCTGGGAGACATGGTAATAAAGGTATTATTTCGAAAATTTTACCTAGACAAGATATGCCATATTTACAAGATGGAACACCTGTTGATATGGTATTAAGTCCTTTAGGGGTGCCTTCGCGTATGAATGTAGGACAAATTTTTGAATGTTTACTTGGTTCAGCCGGATATTTTTTAAAAAAGCATTATCGAATAACCCCTTTTGATGAAAGATATGAACGAGAAGCTTCGAGAAAATTGGTTTTTTCAGAACTTTATGAAGCGAGTAAAAAAACAGGAAATCCTTGGTTATTTGAACCTGAAAATCCCGGAAAAAGCCGTTTAATAGATGGAAGAACTGGAGAAATATTTGAACAATCTGTTACAGTAGGAAAAGCCTATATGCTAAAACCAATCCATCAAGTTGATGATAAAATTCATGCACGCTCTAGTGGACCTTACGCACTTGTTACTCAACAGCCTCTTAGAGGAAGATCCAGACGCGGAGGACAACGAGTAGGAGAAATGGAAGTCTGGGCTTTAGAAGGTTTTGGTGTTGCTTATATTTTGCAAGAAATGCTTACGACTAAATCGGATCATATCCATGCTCGCTATGAAGTACTTGGTGCCATTATAGCGGGGGAACCAATACCTAAACCTAGCACTGCTCCAGAATCTTTTCGATTACTTGTTCGAGAATCAAGATCTTTATCTTTAGAATTAGATCATGCTATTTTATTTGAAAAAGACTTAAATATAAATTTCAGAGACGTTTAATATAAAAAATAAATTTAAATTTTATGATTCATCGACAAAAATACCAACATCTTCAAATTCGATTAGCTTCTCCTGAACAAATACGAAGTTGGGCTGAAAGAAGTTTGCCAAATGGGGAGGTTGTGGGGCAAGTAACAAAACCGTATACTTTACATTATAAAACACATAAACCTGAAAAAGATGGTTTATTTTGTGAACGCATTTTTGGCCCTATTAAAAGTGGAATTTGTGCTTGTGGAAAATATCAAACAATTGAAAAATATTCAAAATTTTGTGAACAATGTGGAGTCGAATTTATTGAATCTCGCGTTCGAAGATATCAAATGGGCTATATTGAATTAGCATGTCCAGTAACACATGTATGGTATTTAAAACGTTTACCTAGTTATATTGCAAATCTTTTAGCTAAACCTCTTAAAGAATTAGAAAGTCTAGTATATTGCGATGTGTGACTTGTTTGTGAGATTTAATTATACAGAGTTAAATAAAACTGTTATCCTACTTTATTTATTAGGATATCGCTAATTTTGATATGTTTCTCGAAAAGAGTAACATAAAGCTCAAAAAACATGCAAATTTATAGCTACTGAAAGTAATTAATCTACGGTTTCTATTAATATATATATAGCCATTTTCTAAGTATAAGTATAGAAATAATATATATATTTTTTCGTTGTTATAGAGATTTCGTAAAGAAATAAGATTTAGTAAAATTTTATTACTACATTGATTTAAAATGGATATTGCAGTTTATTCATCGCATATATACTCTGAATAAAATTGAAACCATCGAAATAGAACGAAAACCTAAAGGATTTAAGAAATAAATATATATAAACAAGAGAATTTCTTATTAATTCCAGCAGCATTGGAAGTATTTTTGTAAAAAAATATATCATTTGAAGAAAGTAAGATTACTCACGAATAAGAAAGAATTAATTAAAAATTACAATACAACTTGAGTAATAAATAGCCAATTTAAGATAAAAAAAGGAAATATATATATATATATATGTTTATTTATTATTATTTTCTTATAAAAACAAAAATATATTATTAAATTTGAATATATAAGAATTTACATATACTAATAAAAATAACATATATATGTAGTTTATATATATAGTAGTCTTGAAATAATTAGTAAAAATAATTAGTAATTAGTGCTATTTGAGCCGGATGAAAAAAAATTTTCATGTCCGATTCTTTGGGGGGGAATTTCAAAAGACCTATCCCAATCTTTTTCTCGCTAGGCCCATTTTAGAAAAACCTACTTTATTAAAATTACGAGGTTTATTTAAATATGAAGATCAATCTTGGAGAGAAATTTTTCCTCGTTTTTTTTCTTCACGTGGATTTGAAGCATTTCAAATTAGAGAAATTGCTACTGGAGGCGATGCAATTAAAAAACAATTAAGTAATCTAGATTTACAAATAGTTATGGATTATGCATATGTAGAATGGAAAGAATTAGTGGAACAAAAGTCTACAGGAAATAAATGGGAGGATCGAAAAATTCAAAGAAGAAAAGATCTTTTAGTGAGACGTATCAAATTAGCTAAACAATTTTTTCAAACAAATATCAAACCAGAATGGATGGTTTTATCTTTATTACCAGTTCTTCCGCCTGATTTGCGGCCTATGATTGAATTAGGCGAGGGTGAGTTGATTACTTCTGATTTAAATGAATTGTATCGACGAGTTATTTATCGAAATAATACTCTTATTGACTTTTCCGCTAGAAGCGGTTCTACACCAGGAGGTTTAGTTGTTTGTCAAACTAGATTAGTACAAGAAGCTGTAGATGCACCTATTGATAATGGAATTCGCGGACAACCTATGAAAGATAGTCATAATAGACCTTATAAATCTTTTTCAGATGTTATTGAAGGAAAAGAAGGACGTTTTCGTGAGAATTTACTAGGAAAACGGGTTGATTATTCAGGTCGATCTGTCATTATAGTTGGCCCCTCTCTCCCATTACACCAGTGTGGATTACCGAGAAAAATGGCAATAGAACTATTTCAAGCTTTTGTTATTCGAGGTTTAATTGGACGACATCTTGCTCCAAATCTTAGAGCAGCTAAAAGTATGATTCAAAATAAAGAATCTATTATATGGAAAATACTTCAAGAAATTATGCAAGGACACCCTATATTATTAAATCGAGCACCAACTTCACATAGATTAGGCATACAAGCTTTTCAACCAATTTTAATAAAAGGTCGCGCTATTCGGTTACACCCACTAGTCTGCGGAGGATTCAATGCAGATTTCGATGGAGATCAAATGGCTGTTCATATACCATTATCTTTAGAGGCTCAAGCAGAAGCACGATTACTTATGTTTTCTCATACAAACCTTTTGTCTCCTGCCACAGGAGATCCTGTTTCTGTACCGAGTCAAGATATGCTTCTTGGACTTTATATATTAACAATTGAAAATAATCAAGGTATTTATGGCAATAAAAATCATCCTTATCAATATAATAATAAAGTTTTTCTAAATAAAATTCCTTATTTTTTTAGTTATGATGATGTAATAAAAGCGCAAAAACAAAAAAAAATTAGATTACACAATCCATTATGGCTTCGCTGGAGTACCAATTTACGAATAATGACTTCTATAAATCGCGAAAAGCCTATTGAAATTCAATATAATTCTTCAGGTATTTTTTCTAAAATTTATGAACATTATCAACTTAGAAAAAATAAAAAAGAAAAAATTATTAGTATTTATCTTTACACAACCGTTGGGCGTATTATATTTAATCAACAAATAGAAGAAGCTATTCAAGGTACTTTAAAAGCTTCGCAATTTCGAGATCGAACTTTACCAGCTACAATTATATAATATTCATTTGTTTCTATAAATAGAAATTCTAAAAGCCATTTAAAAAATGACTTAAATCTATTGGTATATCCTGTTCATAACAATAAAGAGGTTTTTTATTATGGCAGAACCAGCCAAAATGCTCTTCTATAGTAAAGTGATGGATAGAACTGCCATAAAACAGCTTATTAGCAGATTAATTGCCCACTTTGGTATTACATATACAACACATATTTTAGATCAACTTAAAAGTATAGGTTTTAAACAAGCCACTCAAGCCGCAATTTCATTAGGAATTGATGATCTTCTAACAGCACCTTCGAAAGGGTGGTTAATTCAAGATGCGGAACAACAAGGTTATACTTCTGAAAAACATTATCGTTATGGAAATGTGCATGCTGTAGAAAAATTACGTCAATTAATCGAAACTTGGTATGCTACAAGTGAATATTTGAAACAAGAAATGAATCCTAATTTTCGGATGACTGATCCGTTAAATCCAGTACATATGATGTCTTTTTCAGGAGCTCGCGGAAGTACATCGCAGGTTCATCAATTAGTGGGTATGCGAGGCTTAATGTCGGACCCTCAGGGCCAAATTATTGATTTACCCATTCAAAGTAATTTTCGTGAAGGGTTATCTTTAACAGAATATATTATTTCTTGTTACGGTGCTCGTAAGGGAGTTGTTGACACAGCAGTACGAACATCGGATGCTGGATATCTTACACGCAGATTGGTTGAAGTAGTTCAGCATATTGTAGTACGAAAAGTTGACTGTGGTACTTCGCAAGGTATTTTTGCCGCTCATTTACGGGATAATTATAAAAAGAGTCATCATCAACAAAAATTGATTGGTCGTATCTTAGCAGATAATATATATATAAATGAAAGATGTATTGCTATTCGTAATCAAGATATTACAACACAGCTTGCTATTTCTTTAGTGTTGATTAAAAAAAAACCAATTTTTATACGTTCTCCTTCAACTTGTAAAAGTATAATATGGATTTGTCAATTGTGCTACGGATGGAGTCTTACTCATGGTAATTTAATAGAATTAGGTGAAGCTGTAGGTATTATTGCTGGACAATCCATAGGAGAACCAGGTACTCAACTAACATTAAGAACTTCTCATACTGGTGGTGTTTCTACAGGTGATATTGCAGAACATGTACGGACACCTTTTAATGGAATTATTCAATTCGATATAGATTCAGTTTATCCTACACGTACTCGCCACGGACACCCTGCTTGGATATGTAATAATAATTTATCTGTCATTATTAGGAGTAAAAAAAAAGTACATAATTTAATTATTCCATCACAGAGTCTACTTTTAGTTCAAAGTAATCAGTATGTAGAATCAAAACAAGTTATTGCAGAAGTTCGTGCTAAAGAATCTCCTTTTAAAGAAAAAGTTCAAAAGTATATTTATTCAAATTTATCTGGAGAAATGCATTGGAGTGCTAAAGTTCAACATGCGCCTGAATATATATATAGTAATGTTCATCTTTTATATAGAACGGGGCATATATGGATATTAGCAGGAAACTTTGATAAATTTAATAAGTTTTCATTTATATTTTATCGCAATCAGGATAAGTTAGATAATAAACTTCCGCTTGCAAATCAAAATTTCAACTATTCTAAAATTAAAAAGCAATTTTCAAATAACTTTTGGAATTTTATTTATTCCAGTATCATTTTATACACTTACACATTTTTAGGAATTAAAAAAAAAAAAAAAACTCATTTTTTTTTGAGAAAAAAAAGAAATAAATATGAACAAAAACCCTTATTTCAATTCATGCTTAGAATTCCAAAAAACGGTATTTTAAAAAAAAATGACATTTTTGCTATTTTTGATGATCCTGAATATAAAATAAGAAATTCAGGAGTTATAAAATATGGTAATATCAAAATTGATTTAATTAATAAAAAAAATGATATTTTTGAAAATGGAAAAATCGAAGATATTAGACCAAGATATAGAATAATTAAAGAAGGTAATTTTTTTTTTCTTCCTGAAGAAGTTTATAGTTTAGATCAATCTCTTTTTTCTTCCATTTTGGTAAAAAACAATAGTTTCATTAAAGCGGGTACGAAAATAACGTCTACTATTAGTAGCAAAGTAACGGGTTTTGTTAAAATAAAAAAAAAATATAATAATTTTAAAATAAAAATAATACCTGGAAGTATATATTATCCCAAAGAAAAACAAAAAAATTTTAAACAAAATAATATTTTAATATCACCTGGAAAAATTTTTTTTAAACAATTTAAAGCTAGAAATTGGATTTATCTCGAATGGATTGTACTCTCTAAAGACAATTCTTTTTTTTTAATTAGACCTGCAATAAAATATCAAATAATATCTAATGATAATAGCTTAAAATTGCCTATTCCTTTTTTTTCGGACTTTTTCAAAGAACAACAAACAATTAAAATTCAAACTGTTAACTATATTTTTTATCAAGATGGTGAAGAGGTTGAAATATTTAATGATAATAATATTCAAGTAATTCAAACTTGTTTAATATTAAATTGGGAAACGAAAATATTTATAAAAGAAGCTCATATTTCTTTTGTAAAAATACGTATTAATAAAATTATTAAATTCTTCTTTCAAATTAGTTTAAAAGATTCTTTTAATCTTTATAATAAAACCAACAAACAAAATGTTATTTTAAATAATATTTTTAACAAAAAAAAGTATATTTTTAATCAAAAAATTTGTGAAAAAAATAAAAATTCATTGTTTAATAAAATTTGGGGTATTGTCCGTACTCCCTCAAAAAAAAATAAGGAAAAAAGTTCTTTTCTTATTTTATCCCCATCTAATTTATTTCAAACTATTTCAATTGGTGAAACGGAAAAAGAAGCAGAAGTAGAAAATAATATAGAAAATTTTTTTAGTTACGAATCAAAAAAAATAATTAAAGATTTTAATATAAAAAAAAAAAAAAGTTTTATGAAACAAAATTTTATAGAATTTTTAGGTTTGTTAGGTCATTTCCAAAACATTACAAAAATTTGTCAACCTCTTTCTTGTATAAAATATAACAATAAATTAATACCAATATATTTTTCAATTATTGATAATTTAGAAAAAAAAATTGATATAACTAATTGGTATTTTTTAGATGAAAATGAAAAAACTCATAAATTTATTTTAACTAAAAATAATCTTTTTAATTTATTAAATTGGTCTTTTTCGTTATTATTTTTGTCAAAAAAAAAAACTCAATTAGTTAATATTGGACATTTTTTTTGTGATGATCTTCCTATTTCGGAATATCAACCCTTTCATGAATCTGGTCAAATTGTAGCTATTTATGAAGATTTTCCCTCAGTAGTTAGACTGGCTAAACCATATTTAGCAACTGACGGAGCTACAATTCATAATAATTACGGTGAAATTGTTAAAGAAGGGGATACACTAATAACTTTAGTATATGAGAGATTAAAATCTGCAGATATTATTCAAGGGCTCCCGAAAATTGAACAATTATTAGAAGCTCGTCCAATAAATTCAGTTTCTATTCATTTGGAAAAAGGTTTTGAAGATTGGAATAGAGACATGACCAACTTTTTTGGAAGCCTTTGGGGCTATTTTTTGAGTGCTCGAATTAGTATGGAACAAAGTCAATTAGATTTGGTTGATCAAATTCAAAAGGTTTATCGATCCCAAGGAGTACAAATCTCAGATAAGCATATAGAAATTATTGTACGTCAAATGACTTCTAAAGTTATTACGTTAGAAGATGGAATGACTAATGGTTTTCTGCCTGGAGAATTAATTGAATTTGCAAGAGCTAAAAGAATGAATCGTGTTTTGGAAGAAGTAGTTTTTTATAAGCCTATATTGTTAGGTATAACCAAAGCGTCGCTTAATACTCAAAGCTTTATATCAGAAGCTAGTTTTCAAGAAACTACTCGAGTGCTAGCAAAAGCAGCTTTACGAGGTCGACTTGATTGGTTAAAAGGGTTAAAAGAAAATGTTATTCTTGGTGGAATAATTCCTGCAGGTACTGGATGTCAAGAAATTATTTGCCAAATAACTTTAGAAAAACAAAAAAATACTTTATTAAAAAAAAATGGAATTAAATTATTTTATAATAAAATAAAAGATATTTTTTTCTATGAAAAATTTAGTATTTTTTTTACTTCAGAGAATATTCATAAAAAACTAAAACAACAATTTTTTAATTTCTGAAATAAATAGGACTAAATAAAATTAATTTATTTAATTATTTAAATTTTTTTCAATATCAATAATTTAATTGATTAAAATAAACTTACAAAAAAAATTTGAAAAATGTATTGATTTTAATCTAAATCTGGAACCGAACTAGAATCGTTAATAGAAAAAAATACAAATGAAACAAAAATCCTGGAATATTAATTTAGAAGAAATGATGGAAGCAGGGGTACACTTTGGTCATCAAGCTCGAAAATGGAATCCTAAAATGGCATCTTATATTTTTACCGAACGTAAAGGTATTCATATCTTAAATCTTACTCAAACAGCTCGTTTTTTATCAGAAGCTTGTGATTTAGTTGCTAATGCATCAAGTAAAGGTAAACAGTTTTTAATTGTAGGTACAAAATATCAGGCAGCTGATTTAATAGCATCAGCTTCTAGAAAAGCTCGATGTCACTATGTAAATAAAAAATGGCTTGGTGGAATGTTAACTAATTGGTCGACTATAGAAAAGCGTCTTCGAAGATTTAAGGAATTGGAAAATAAAGAAAAAACAGGAGTACTTAATCAACTTCCTAAAAAAGAAGCGGCAAATTTGAAAAGACAATTAGCTCAACTTCGAAAATATTTAGAGGGAATTAAATATATGACGAGTTTACCGGATATTGTAATAATAATGGATCAGCAAAAAGAAATTACAGCTATTCAAGAATGTATAATTTTAGGTATTCCAACAATTTGTTTGGTTGATACAGATTGTGATCCAGATCTTACAGATATTCCGATTCCAGCAAATGATGATGCTAGAGCTTCTATTCGGTGGATTTTAAATAAATTAACATTAGCTATTAGTGAAGGTCGTTATAATTCTATAAAAATAGAATAATTCAGTTAGTAAAAACAAATTTGTTTTATTTTATTACTCGTTACTATTTTGAACCTCAAAAATATATTACAATAAAAATAAATCTTTTATTGGAACAAATATGTTATAACATAATAACAAAAAAATTTGAAACAACAAACAATTTAAAGAATGGAATTGTTTATAAAATTCATTTCTATTTTTCATAGTTAATCTTTAGAAGGGGTAATATGCATACTGCACAATTTTCCATTAGCACACTTAATAATTTATACGAAATATCTGGTGTGGAAGTAGGTCAACACTTCTATTGGCAAATAGGCAATTTTCAAGTTCATGCACAAGTACTTATAACTTCCTGGATCGTTATTGCTATTTTATTAGGTTTAGCTCTCTCAGCAACACGCGATTTACAAACTATTCCAACAAGTGGTCAAAATTTTGTCGAATATGTTTTAGAATCTATTCGAGATTTAACTAGAACCCAAATAGGGGAAGAAGAATACCGACCTTGGGTTCCTTTTATAGGAACGATGTTTTTGTTTATTTTCGTATCAAATTGGTCAGGTGCTCTTCTTCCTTGGCGAGTTTTCGAATTACCTCATGGAGAACTTGCTGCACCGACAAATGATATTAATACAACCGTTGCGTTAGCTCTATTAACCTCAATAGCTTATTTTTATGCAGGTCTTCATAAAAAAGGTTTAAATTATTTTGGTAAATATATTCAACCAACGCCGATACTTTTACCAATTAATATTTTAGAAGATTTTACAAAACCTTTGTCATTAAGTTTTCGACTTTTTGGAAATATATTAGCTGATGAATTAGTAGTTGCTGTTCTTATTTCTTTAGTACCTTCAGTTATTCCTATACCCATGATGTTTTTAGGATCATTTACAAGTGCTATTCAAGCTTTAATATTTGCAACTTTAGCTGCAGCTTACATAGGGGAATCACTAGAAGGTCATCACTAAATTATAAAAAAATATATATATATCAATTTATTAAAAATGTTACAAAAAAGGTTATTTTGTTAATTTTTTTATTTAAATTCTAGATCAAAAAAAATTTTTATGAGGTATAATAATAATAAAAAATTTAAAGAATTAAAACAATCAAAATAAAAATTTTATTTACTTTTCTTAGTGATACTAACACTTTATTAAGAGACATCTTGAGTTATTAACTGCTTAATTCAATTTCGTTTTTATTACGAATCTAAATGAGCAATAAAAAATAGGTTTTTTTATAAAAACCGTTTTTAATTTTGGTTAGAGGATATTATAATGAATCCCTTAATTTCTGCTGCGTCTGTTATTGCTGCTGGATTAGCTGTAGGTCCAGCTTCTATCGGACCCGGAATTGGTCAAGGTACTGCTGCGGGTCAAGCAGTAGAAGGTATTGCTAGACAACCAGAAGCAGAAGGTAAAATCCGAGGCACATTATTATTAAGTTTAGCTTTTATGGAAGCTTCAACTATTTATGGATTAGTTGTAGCATTGGCGCTTTCATCCGCAAATCCTTTTGTTTAAATTCAAATGTCTTAAAAACTTTATTTTATTTCATTTAACTAGCTTGTTTTTAAGAAAGAAAATGGTTAACCATTTTCTTTCTTAAAAACAAGCTAGTTAAATGAAATAAAATATATATAACTTTTCGCTATTTCTTAGTAAAAAAATTTTCTAATTTTTGTATAAAACAAACAAAATTTTTTTTAATTATATTGCTAATTAGACTTAAAACTAAATAAATGAGTCTCTGTCTATAACTGAAAATTCAAGTAATTTTGAGTAAAAAAGCTCCGAAAAGCTTAGATAACCTATTAATGGGAGAGAGAATATGCAAAATATTGTTAATTTAGTTATTTCTTCATGTTATTGGTCTATTGCTGGTAATTTCGGTTTAAATACAAACCTTTTAGAAACAAATTTAATTAATTTAAGTGTAGTGCTTAGTTTATTAGTTTACTTTGGAAAGGGAGTGTGTGCGGGTTAGTTATTTGAATAAAACTGCTGGAATAATCCAGTTACACTTCGAAATAAAAAAGTGTATAATTCCGACGAATTACTTCTAAAAACAATTTAGAACAACTATAGCATTTCGTAAAATCAGTAACTTTTTTTTGTACTATTTCATTCGGAAATACTAGGAAAATGGTTAAAGCTAAAATGCTTGAAGTCTAAGCACTATTGGGGTTTTTCTTTCGCCCTAATGTATATTTTTATATGAAAAAAACATCTTTGGAGATTTATTTGATATATAACACTCATATCAAACTAATTTTTTCAATTTATTTATTAAATAAATTATTATTATCTCCAAAAACTAACCAATTTTGGTTTTTTATGCTGAATTGACAACCTAAAAAGAATATAATATTAAGTTATTCAAAAAAAAAACCTTGCTGACAGCTAAAAAAAAAAATAACTTTTGTCAGAAGAGCCCTTAAATTTTTTTTTCTTTAAATAAGAAATAAAAAATGTAGAAAGTTTTTACAAACTTTTATAAAGAAATTGAAAAATTAACAGAGGCAGGTTTGGTTAAAATAAAAACTAAGCGAGAAAGCCGAATGAATTGAAAAATTCATGTTCGGTTTGGGAAGAGATTATTAATTTGTAACGATCTTCGATAACTAATCTACTTTCATTAAACAATTTATTAAGTAATCGTAAACAGACTATTTTAGGTACAATCAATGATGCGGAAGAACGATATAATGAAGCAACTGATAAACTTAACCAAGCTCGAACTCGTTTGGAACGAGCAAAAATAAAAGCAGATGAAATTCGTGTAAATGGCCTTTCTCAAATAGAAAGGGAGAAAAAAGAATTAATAGATGCTGCTGATGAGGATTCGAAGCGATTAGAAGATTCAAAAAATGCTACGATTCGTTTTGAGGAACAGAGAACGATTGAACAAGTTCGACAACAGGTTTCACGTCTTGCATTAGAACGAGCTTTAGAAGCTTTAAATAAACGTTTAAATAGCGAATTACATTTACGCGTAATCGATTATCATATTGGCCTACTTAGAGCCATGGAAAGCACAACTGATTAGCTTTCATTAGTTTTATTTTCTAAAAAATTATTAACGAACGCTAATGGTAAATATTCGACCTGACGAAATTAGCAGTATTATCCGTAAACAAATAGAAAATTATAGTCAAGAAATAAAAGTTGTAAATGTGGGTACTGTACTTCAAGTAGGAGATGGTATTGCGCGTATCTATGGTCTCGACAAAGTAATGGCGGGTGAGCTGGTTGAATTTGAAGATCGTAGCATAGGTATTGCTTTGAATTTAGAAGCTGATAATGTTGGTGTTGTATTAATGGGCGATGGCTTAACTATTCAAGAAGGTAGTTCTGTAAAAGCAACAGGAAAAATTGCTCAAGTACCTGTAAGTGACGCTTATTTGGGTCGTGTCGTAAATGCTTTAGCTCAACCTATTGATGGTAAAGGTCAAATATCAGCTTCGGAATTTAGATTAATTGAGTCTTCAGCTCCTGGTATTATTTCAAGACGCTCGGTATATGAGCCAATGCAAACAGGTCTTATTGCTATTGATTCTATGATTCCCATTGGCCGTGGCCAACGTGAATTAATTATTGGAGATAGGCAAACTGGTAAAACAGCAGTAGCTACCGACACCATTTTGAATCAAAAAGGTCAAAATGTAATATGTGTTTATGTTGCTATTGGACAAAAAGCATCTTCAGTAGCTCAAGTAGTGAATACTTTTGAAGAACGTGGCGCATTGGAGTATACGATTGTAGTAACTGAAACAGCAAATTCTCCTGCTACTTTGCAATATCTTGCTCCTTATACAGGGGCTGCTTTAGCAGAATATTTTATGTATCGTAAACAACATACTTTAATAATTTATGACGATCTTTCTAAACAGGCGCAAGCTTATAGACAAATGTCTCTTTTATTAAGAAGACCACCTGGTCGAGAAGCATACCCAGGCGATGTTTTTTATTTACATTCCCGCCTTTTAGAAAGAGCGGCTAAATTAAGTTCACAATTAGGTGAAGGAAGTATGACTGCTTTACCAATAGTAGAGACTCAAGCAGGGGATGTTTCAGCTTATATTCCTACTAATGTTATTTCTATCACCGACGGACAAATTTTTTCATCCGCAGATTTATTCAATGCAGGAATTCGCCCTGCAATCAATGTAGGTATTTCTGTGTCTAGAGTAGGTTCTGCGGCTCAAATCAAAGCTATGAAACAAGTGGCTGGAAAATCGAAACTGGAATTAGCTCAATTTGCAGAACTAGAAGCATTTGCACAATTCGCATCCGATCTCGATAAAGCTACTCAAAATCAATTAGCACGAGGTCAAAGATTACGTGAGTTACTTAAACAATCTCAGTCATCTCCTTTAGCTGTAGAAGAACAAGTAGCTACTATTTATACCGGAGTAAATGGATATTCAGATGTATTAGAAGTTGATCAAGTGAAAAAATTTCTTGTTCAATTGCGGGAATATTTAATGACTAATAAACCTCAATTTGCTGAAATTATTCGTTCCACCAAAATTTTCACAGAACAAGCCGAAAATATTTCAAAAGAAACTATTAAAGAGCATACTGAACTTTTTTTACTTCAAGAAGAAAAATAAAAATGTAATAAGTATTTAATAAAAAAAAAAAGCCGAAAAGTTAAAATTTTTCGGCTTTTTTTTTTTACTAAAAAAGTTGAAAAAATTCAAGGATATAAAAAAGTTTAAAATTTAGTTTTTTCTATTTTTTTTCACACTTTCTCTTTCATATTACGTCCAATAGGATTTGAACCTATACCGGAGGTTTAGAAGACCCCTGTCCTATCCATTAGACGATGGACGCTTTTCTTAGTAAAAAAAACTAATGAAATATTTTTTTTTACTGGAAAAGGATAAGAGGCGGGTAGCGGGAATCGAACCCGCATCATTAGCTTGGAAGGCTAAGGGTTATAGTCGGCTGTTTTTTTATTTAATTATTGCCTCTATTTCAAAACCGAACATGATATTTTAATATCATACGGCTCCTTTATGGACTATAAAAATTTTTTCCCTTGTACCAAAATAGATCCATACCATCTATGTTAGTTTCTTCATTAAAGAACTTTATAGATGATCCTGTTACAAATTTTTAATAAAAAATTTATAATTACTTCGTTTTTTATTTCTATTCAAATAAATCATTAGGAAAATTTTTTTTACCGGGCTTTTTCAATAAGAATATTAGTAAATTTAGTAAACTAAATTTATTATTTTAGGCTAAATTGCTTTAATTTACTTGTTTTTATTTAATAAAAGATTTAGTTACGAAAAAAATATTTTAGTTTTCTATCCATAGATTTTTAGCTTAAAAAATCAGAATTTTAATTCTAATCTTACAAAATTTCGCGTTGCTTTTTTTATTTGTATTGTTGCAGAAATTGTGCTTTTCTCTTTTTTCTAGAAAGAAATTTATTGGTCAAATTTTTATTTAAAAAAAATTTTAAGACCCTTTAACTATATTTAAGTTATTTATAGAACGAATCACACTTTTACCACTAAACTATACCCGCTACGAAAGTATTATAGCATAGTTTTTTTTTCTTGCTAATTTTTTTTTACTTTCAATATTTTCTGATTCAAACTCCATCTCCGGAGATTTAATACTTAAAAAAAAGATTTTCCGGAGATGGCTTTTAAAATCATAAATTGCCTTTACGTGCTGCTAATGAAGCAATTACTAAAGGACCTGAGCCAACTATTAAAGCCAAAGCAGTAAGCTGTGCAATAACCTCTAAATTCATTCTGGTTTAACCTCTGTGTTTTCAAATTGATTTTATGAAATAAAAAAAGAATTTAAATTTATTGGAAAAAAACATCTATAGCGATATCGAATTAAGATCAGTACAATAATGAAGAGTCTATTCATTTAAAATTTTGTTTAATTACTAAATTTTTATTAATTAGTAATTTCTAATAATTGAAAAATTAATATACAATTTTTAAATGAATTTGTGGTTTATATTATAAATTATTAGGAGAGAAAAAAATGACATCAATTTCAGACAGTCAAATTATTGTAGCTCTTGCCAGTGCTTTTATAACAGGTATTTTGGCTTTAAGATTAGGTAAAAATTTATATCAATAATTTGATTTATTTTTTTTTTTTACAAAAAGGGTAACCTGGCCAGTACCAGTATCTGGCTAGGCCCAAATAAAAAAAAAAACTTAATAAAATGAAAAAAATTCTATTTTAATCAAATTTTTTGTATTTGTATTTTACTGAAATAACCTATTTCATTTTATATATATATATATAAAATAAATACATAATCTAATATTGTTATTGTATAGACTTCTACTTCTACAACATGTTATGATTTTTTTGCTGGAGAGATGGCCGAGTGGTTTAAAGCGATGGATTGCTAATCCGTTGTACATTTTTTTGTACCGAGGGTTCGAATCCCTCTCTCTCCTTCAACCCAAAAGAAATTAAAAAATGAAAATAATAATAATAAATTATTTATTATAATTTATTTATTTTAGTTTTTTTTCGTTTCAATAACGTTTTATGTATGAAAAATTATTCTTTACGTCCAGGATTACGACCAGGATCATTTGATAAGGATCCAAAAACGAAAAGAGAAACGAAAAAAATAACCACTGTGTAAACGAACAGCTTAAGAGTAAGCATAACGTAATCTCCGAGATTATTACTAGAAATAGAATAGAATAGATTGTAAATTAAATAATGGAGAAAGGAGGATTTGAACCTCCGTTAATGAAAACAAGAAAAAAAAAAGACTGAAATAATTTAAAAAACAAGTGCAATTAACCGCTCTGCCATTTCTCCAATAAATATAAAAAATTAATTTAAATTTTTGAATAAAAACGTAAATTAATAAATTTGCAATTAATTCAACTTTTTTGACTAAATTATAATAAATAATCAAGGAATTATTATGATATTCAATATTTATGTAGAAACAAAGAGAAATATAGAAAAAAAAATATATATATTATATATATATAAATATAAGTATAAGGCGAAAGTGAAAATATCACTCTCGCCCTATGAAATGGGAATGAATAAGAAAATAATACAAAAATGGAAATTTTGAGAAATAAAAAAGTTATCTAAAACTTACAGAAGCTTGCCAAACAGAAGCTAAAAGGAAAAAAAACACAGGAATAATTGGCATTACATCTACAATTGGATCAAAAATCGCATAAGCTTCAGGTAATTTGGCCAAAATGATACCATTCAAATGAAACGCGTTATCTAAATAAATATTAAATATAGCTAGCATTTATGTTCTCCCATAAAAATTATTATAATAATTTTAATAAAAAATGAAAAAAACTTCATTAGTTAATAAAAAAAGCTCTTCGGTATATCTTACTATAGGTTTTATTAGTGTCAAAGAAGTTATATATTTTTAATAGTAGTTGTTTCATCTTCCAATTTATCGTTTCTTTCTTTATTAGAATCAAATAATATTATTTAATGACAAAGAGCTAAATAAAGCGGTTGACAAAATAACAATATAATTATTTACTAATATTGTCTATTTATGGGGCGTGGCCAAGTGGTAAGGCAGCAGGTTTTGGTCTTGCTATTCGGAGGTTCGAATCCTTCCGTCCCAGATCGACTCTTCCCAATAAATGAAAAAGGTAGAAACAGTTTAAAATGAAATATTAAAAAATTCTTTCTATTATTATTAATTCATAATATATTGTATTAGAAATACCATATTATGACAATTACATAAATATGGCAAGGGATATTTCTATAGTGTAAAATAAAGAAAGATCATATTATTATTTATTAAAATTTGTAAAGAGATTATATTTATGAAATTAGCTTATTGGATGTATGCTGGACCGGCTCATATTGGAACTCCCCGCGTAGCGAGTTCTTTCAAAAATGTTCATGCGATTATGCATGCTCCTTTAGGAGACGATTACTTTAATGTAATGCGTTCAATGTTAGAAAGAGAGAGAGATTTTACTCCGGTAACTGCTAGTATAGTAGATCGTCATGTATTAGCACGTGGATCTCAAGAGAAAGTAGTTGATAATATAACTCGAAAAGATAAAGAAGAACGCCCAGATTTAATTGTACTGACACCCACATGTACTTCTAGTATCTTACAAGAAGATTTACAGAATTTTGTTGATAGAGCTTCTATTACTTCAAACTCAGATGTTATTTTGGCTGATGTAAATCATTACCGAGTTAATGAACTTCAAGCCGCAGATAGAACTTTAGAGCAAGTAGTTCGTTATTATTTAGAAAAAGCTCGCAGGCAAGAAACATTAGATCAATCTATAACAAAAGAACCTTCAGCAAATATTATTGGAATTTTTACATTGGGTTTTCACAATCAACATGATTGTCGAGAATTAAAACGTTTGTTACAAGATTTAAATATTGAAATTAATGAAATAATTCCTGAAGGCGGCTCTGTAAAAGATATTCAAAATTTACCAAAAGCTTGGTTTAATTTAGTTCCATATAGGGAAGTAGGCTTAATGACCGCTATTTATTTAGAAAAAAATTTTGGAATGCCCTATATATCCGTCACACCGATGGGAATTGTAGATACAGCTGAATGTATTCGACAAATCCAAAAACATATGAATAATTTGGTTTCTAATAAAACTTTTGATTATGAGTCTTATATTGATCAACAAACAAAATTCGTTTCGCAAGCTGCTTGGTTTTCACGATCTATTGATTGTCAAAATTTAACAGGAAAAAAAGCCGTTGTTTTTGGTGATGCAACTCATGCCGCCTCTATAACTAAAATTCTTGCTAGAGAAATGGGAATTCGTGTTAGCTGCACCGGTACTTATTGCAAACACGATGCAGAATGGTTTAAAGAACAAGTTCAAGGATTTTGTGATGAAACATTAATTACAGATGATCATACTGAAGTAGGTGATATGATTGCTCGAATAGAACCTTCTGCAATATTTGGTACTCAAATGGAACGTCATATTGGTAAACGTCTTGATATTCCCTGTGGAGTTATTTCTTCACCCGTTCATATTCAAAATTTTCCGTTAGGATACCGCCCCTTTTTAGGTTATGAAGGTACTAATCAAATAGCTGATTTAGTTTATAATTCTTTTACTTTAGGTATGGAAGATCACCTTTTAGAAATTTTCGGTGGTCATGATACAAAAGAAGTAATTACAAAATCTCTATCAACAGATACTGATTTAACTTGGAATTATGAAAGTCAACTAGAATCAAATAAAATACCTGGATTTGTTAGAGGTAAAATCAAAAGAAATACGGAAAAATTTGCACGCCGAAATGATATTACAAATATTACTGTTGAAATAATGTATGCAGCCAAAGAAGCTTTAAGTGCTTAAAAAAGAATTTTTAGATTAATTTGATATTTCAAAAATTATTTTTGAAATATTTTAAATATATTTCAAATAGAATATATATATATATATAATTTTTTTGTGAAAAAATTTGATAAAATAAAAAAATTTTAATAAAAAAAATAAGATTATTTTTTTTTAATTAACAAATTTAAATTTTACTTTAGCGATCTAACAAAAAAGTGAAACATCATAAAAAATAAAATTTCTCAAAGAAAAAATTTGACTAATAAAAAAATATATACAAATTTTTTTCATAGTAATGTATTTATCAAATTATTGCAATTACTGCTCACTTCGAAAAAAAAAAGCATAATGTATTTTTTTTTCAATAAAACCTTTTTACAATAAAAAAGAGCAAAAATATTTGAACAAATTTAATTTAAATTTTAGGAGAAATTTATGAGTCCCATTTTTTGTTTCATTCAGTTATTATTTTATTATCCAGTTTTTTTTTTTTCATCATATATTTATTTGGTTTTTCTCGTTCCAATTAAAAATACGGTTAATATTGCTAACATTTTTTATATTTTTTTAATTTCTATAAAAAATAAATTGGAATTTACTAAAGAATAATTAAAAAACAATAAGCTTTTTTCTTTTTGACTTAAAAGTCAAAAAGAAAAAAGCTATAAAAAGTTTAAAATTGAAACAAATAAAATTTTTTTTTTATATAGCATTGACAAAAATAATTTACTAACATATAATTATGTTGATATTTCTTAGTATTTCGTGAGTATATTGAAACAAATATTATTAAAAAAAAGCGTGAAATTAATTAACATTATTTAAAGTTATTTATATTTAAAGTTATTTAATATTTACACTGTGTTTTAGAAAATTTTATTAAAAAATAATTTTTTTAATAAAAACAAAAAAAAAGGGTTGCTAACTCAATGGTAGAGTACTCGGCTTTTAAGTGCGACTAAGGAATTTTCTACATTTAGATGAAATATTAACTTCATCCAAGCCATTGACAGAGGTTTGCGAAACTACGACTAATCTTAAAAAGAAATTTGCTGGAAAAAGTAGCATGTCGTTTTTTATTTTTTACTTCCAAATCGAAAAAAATTAATGGATAAAGCTAACGCGCTTGAATCAAAAGTAAAACCAGAAGAACGAGCTTCTATTCAAAAAGGCTTATTTTGAATTCTTTCTATTAATTAAAAAGTTAAAATAAAATTAATAGTCAATATAAAAGAGGCTTAGTTTTATATTTAAATAAATACTAAATATAAGGCTATTTTTACTAAAAATGAGTCCTAAATATTTGAAAAATGTAAATAAATAACCAGTGTGCTGACTAAATGAAAAAAAAAGAATTTGAGTCAGGAGAGCAATCAAAATTTTTACTAACTAATAAAAAAAATGAAATTAATTTTATAAATAAAAATTTCTTTAGTTTTTTTTTAATAGATTGCATTATGTACTATGTATTGTTCTATATTTTAAGAGGTTGCTTATATGGGAACCGTAGCTGGAATTTTATTCGAGACAAAAAAGCTGGAAAAAAAAAAGAAGAAACTTGTATGGCAACAACGTTTTTTATATCCACTTTTATTTCAAGATGATCTTTATGCAATTGCCTATAATCATTCTTTAAATAAATTTAATTTAAAAAAAACAGAAAACTATAATTTAAACGAACAATTTAGTTTTTTAACATTAAAATGTTTGATTAGTAAAATACGTCAAAAAAAATATATGGGAGAATTAAAAAAAAACTATAATAAAGTTTTTAATATTAATTATAACACCCATTTTTATTCGAAAGCACTTCGAGAAGGATTTACGGTAATTTTACAAATTTTTTTTTCTGTGCAATTAGAAAAAACTTTTATAAAAGAATTTAACAAATGGACTAGTTATCAATCTATTCACTCTGTGTTTCCTTTTATAGAAGATAATTTTTCACATTCTAATTCTATTTTAAACACAAAAATACCTTATTGTCTTCATCCAGAACTTCTAACTCGAATTCTTCGTCGTCGCATACAAGATACTTCTTTTTTACATTTTTTACGATTAATATTCTATAAAAATAAAACACTAATTACTTTAAATACAAATGTAATTTTTTATCAAGAAGAAATTACTAGATTATCAAGATTTTTATGGCATTTTTATGTTTGTGAATTAGAATCTTTTTTAGTTAATCAATGGAATACTTTAAATTCTATTAAATCATTGTTATATTTAACGTTATTAGATAAAAAATATTGCATTAAAAAAATTCAAAATATTATTAATGATCCTTTATCAATGAAATTGCAATTTTTTTTTTCTAAAAAAAAAATTTCTTTTCATTATGTAAAATATGGCAATAACTATATTATAGCAATAAAAGGTTCTAATTACTTAGCAGAAATTTTCAGTTTTTTTTTTTTTAAATTTTGGTATTATTATTTTAATCATTCATTCAATCCCCCCAGAATAAACATAAAAAAAGTATTTAAAAACTGCTTTTCTTTTTTAGGATATTTTTTTAGTATTCAAATAAAAAATATTGTAGTTGAAACTAGAATGCTACATAGTTTGAAAAAAAGATATATCATAAAAAAGGAACTTTATTCGATTACTCCAATATTATTTTTAATTCAATCGTTAGCCAAAGAAAAATTTTGTGATATTTTGGGACATCCAATAAGTAAACTAGCTTGGACTACTTTAACAGATGACGAAATTTTTAATCGTTTCAATCAAATTTGGAGAAATTTTTTCTATTACTATAGCGGATGTGGGAATAAAAAAAACTTATATCAAGTACAGTATATACTTCGATTTTCTTGTGCTAAAACATTAGCTTGTAAACATAAAAGTACTATTCGTTATGTTTGGAAAAAACATGGCTCAAATTTTTTTGCAAAATCGTTTTTAAAAAAGAAACAAGAGCTAATTAGTTTAAAATTTTTTAAATTATACCCTTCTGTAAAAAAAATTTGGTATCTTGATATTGTTCAAATAAATTTTTTGGCGAAATTATTGCAAGAAAAAGATACTAATAACAAATAAACAAAATTTGAATTAACTGCGTAATCAAAATTTTAATTTAGTAATTTACTCATATTAATCTTGATAGAATAAAATAGAGACAATGAAATAAATACATAAAGAGAGCCGTGTGCAATAAAAGTTGCAAGCACGGTTTGGGAAGAGATGAATTTTTTTTATTTCAAGTAAAAAATTCATCCACTTTCATCCGACGAGTTCCGGGTTCGAGCCCCGGGCAACCCATTTTAGGATTTCCGTTTCAATTCATCATTCTTTTCTACAAGAATTTATAGAATATTATTTTTATAGAATATTATTCAAAAAAAAATTTATTTCAAAAATTACTTAACTTTTTTTATATTTAGTTTTTTCGCAAAAAAAAATAGTTAATGTTGAAAATCAGTTGACATAATAATATATTTTGTGTAATACTATAAATTAACAAGTTTATATACTTGGGTAACTTATTTTTATTATTTTATAAACCAAGTTTTACCATGACTGCAACTTTAGAAAGACGCGAAAGCGCAAGCTTATGGGGTCGCTTCTGCGACTGGGTTACCAGCACTGAAAACCGCCTTTACATCGGATGGTTCGGTGTATTAATGATCCCTACTTTATTAACTGCAACTTCTGTATTCATTATTGCTTTCATCGCAGCTCCTCCTGTAGATATTGATGGTATCCGCGAGCCTGTTTCTGGTTCTCTTCTTTACGGAAACAACATTATTTCAGGTGCTATCATTCCTACTTCTGCAGCTATCGGTTTGCACTTCTATCCAATTTGGGAAGCTGCTTCCGTTGATGAATGGCTATACAATGGTGGTCCTTATGAACTAATTGTTCTTCACTTCTTACTTGGTGTAGCCTGCTACATGGGTCGTGAATGGGAACTTAGCTTCCGTTTAGGTATGCGCCCTTGGATTGCTGTTGCATATTCAGCTCCTGTTGCGGCTGCTACTGCTGTTTTCTTGATCTATCCTATTGGTCAAGGAAGCTTCTCTGACGGTATGCCTTTAGGAATCTCTGGTACTTTTAACTTCATGATTGTGTTCCAAGCTGAACATAATATCCTTATGCATCCATTCCACATGCTTGGTGTAGCTGGCGTATTCGGCGGCTCCCTATTCAGTGCTATGCATGGTTCCTTGGTAACTTCAAGTTTAATCCGAGAAACTACTGAGAATGAGTCTGCTAACGCAGGTTACAAGTTTGGTCAAGAGGAAGAAACTTACAACATCGTAGCTGCTCACGGTTACTTTGGTAGACTTATCTTCCAATACGCTAGCTTTAACAACTCTCGTTCTTTACACTTCTTCTTAGCTGCTTGGCCTGTAGTAGGTATTTGGTTTACTGCATTGGGCATCAGCACAATGGCTTTCAACCTAAATGGTTTCAACTTCAACCAATCAGTTGTTGACAGTCAAGGTCGTGTAATTAACACTTGGGCTGACATCATCAACCGTGCTAACCTTGGTATGGAAGTTATGCATGAACGTAATGCTCATAACTTCCCTCTAGATTTAGCTTCTGTTGAAGCTCCTTCTGTAAACGGTTAATATTTTAGTTATATTTTTGTAAAAGAATTTATCAAAAATAGGATAACAACTTGAAAAACAATGACCTTAAATTTTTAAGTTTTAAGGTCATTGTTTTTTTTTACAAATAGTTCAATTCTGAAAAAGGCGGACGTGGCCAAGTGGATTAAGGCAGTGGATTGTGGATCCACCATGCGCGGGTTCAATTCCCGTCGTTCGCCCATTTTGAATAAAATCAAAAGAAATAAACTTTTGCTATTATTAAATGTTTTTTATTATTAAATAATAAAAAACACTTAATTAAATTTTTATTAGTTGACGAAATCTTTTGTTTATGTCATTATAAATAAAATAACCTAAATATATTAAATAAAATAAGAAATAAAAAAAATGTTAAAATTTATTTTTAATTAGAATTAGAATACTAATTCATTTTTTTTATTTATGAAAAAATTATGGCAATATCTGAAAAACCTTAGTATTCTTCTATTAGAAGAAAATAGTAAAAATAATTTTCAATTTTAGAATTATTTTTAAAGTTATTTAATTGAAATTTCCATATAAAAAATCTATTTATTATAAAGTTTTATCTAACTGCTGTAAAAAGAATGAAACGAGAATTATCAAACAACAAATACTTATATAAAAGATTAAAATTGGAAGAAATAAAAAATTCTCAAAATTTTTTCAAGTTATGGGCAGAATCCAATTTGGTTAAATTTCTAATTAGATTTTTTTTTCATAAAGAAAAGTTTATTAAACTCTTTGACTTTCGAATTATCAGTTCACTAATTTTACGTGATTTATATGATTCAGAAACTCATAAAAGTTCAATACTGAATACTTTTTTATTAATTATATTATCAACTGTTTTTTATTGTTTAAGTAACAGAGCTATTAGTGAAAAAAAACATTTAAATTTAGTGAAAATAGTTTATGGATATATAAATTCGTTTAAATACAAAGAAAAGAGATTAGAGGAAAATTTTAATAAAAAAAATATTTCTACTTTTACAAATTATTCTTTTTCCAAAAGTTTTGATTCAAAAAAAAAAAAAGAAGATTCAATTATTAATGCAAATCTGAAAAAAAAACTTTATTTTCAACCTATATTTACGTACAATAAATTTTTAATTGAAGATTCGGAATGGTGGAAACTATGGATTATGAAAGAAATTCTGCCTGATTGGAAAATATCTTCCAGTTCTATCAAAGAATTTAATGATTTATTAAAAAAAAAAAATACAGATGATTTAAAATATTTTTTTGAATTTTATATGGATACTATATTTTGTCAAAACCATGATTGGGAAAATAAATTTAATTTAATTTTTGGTGAAAATTTGAAAAAAAATAAAAAATTGAAATTTCTTCAGAATGAAAAAATATTAGAAAATACTTTAATTACTCAAATCTTTTCGGCTTTCTGTGAAAAATTACTTTTTGAGGTAGAAAATCCTCTAGAATTAAATAATTTCGATTCAGTAATTGAATTAGACAACAATAATAATTTTTTTTCAATTCCAATATTTTATAAAAAAAAACTAAATCCTGAATTGGTTGATTCACAAAAAAAAAATCTAATTCAAAATTTCAAATTTTTGGATGAAGCTGATCCAATTATTATAAAATCCTATATTTTTATAAAAAAAAAAAAATGGTTCTTTTTCAAAAATTATGCTGAATTTTATATATGGCAATCATATAAAAAAAATTTGTTTCGATACGAAAATGATTTAAATAAATTTGATACTAATAAAGACAAACTAAACATAAAATTATTCAAGATAAAATCTTTATATAATCAGGAAAAAATTTTGAAAATAGATAAAAATTTTTCAAAAATTTTATATCAAATGTCAAAATACATTTTATATAAAGTAAAAAATTTTACTAAATTAATAAATAATTATAAACTAATTAATCAAAATTTTAAATTAGAAAGGACAAATGAAACCAAAATAAAAAAAAATTTAACTTTAATTGAAACAAATTCTTATCAATTTAACAAAAATTTGTTCAAATATTTTATATATAAAAAAGATTTTAATAATGAGACCATTGAAAAAAATGTTGCTTTAATAAATTCGGATGTATTTTTTTTAAGTAAAAATTTGAAAAAAAAAATTAAATCAAATTTATTTCTTAATCCTTTTTTTAAAAATTATTTAATAGTTTGGATAAAAAACTTATTTGTGGAAAAAAAAATAGATATTACAAATAGTTTTTTTCTAAAAAACAAAAAAACTTCAAAATTTAGTTGTAATTTTTTTTCAAATTTTTTGTTTATAGATGAATTAAATATGGCTTTTTCAACTATTAAAAAATATAAAAGAAATTTTGAAGTAATTGAAAAACAACAAAAAAAATTTTTTAGATATTTTCTAAAATCAGATAATGATAGATTAATTTTTTTATCGAAAGTTAAAAAAAACAATCAAAAATTAAATTATTTTCTTTTTTTAGATTATGCTTTTAAAATAATTTTAAAAAAAATATCTAATAAAAATAAATCTTTTTTAATAATAAATTCAAAGTCATTTACAAATCTTTTTTATATACTATGGTCTTTTATTTACAAATACATTAGCATTGTTGATTATAAAAAAAGTATTAAATATAATCAAAATTTGTTATTTCAAATAAACCATTTTGTAAAGTTAGCTCATTTTTTAGACAACTTAAATTTGTTAGTAATTAAATATAATGTATTTGATAATAAAACAAATGATTACAATATTGATTATCGAGATAATAAAAATTACAAATTAAAAAAAAAATTAGTAATTACTAATTTTTTTCCAAAATATTATAGTAAAATTATAAACAATTATAAATTACTTTTTAATAACTTTTACAAAAATTTAACAGAATTTTTAAATAATTTATTTTTAATTAATAAATTTTTTTATAACAATGAAATAATTTATTTAAAAAATAGAAAAAAAACTAGAATTAATCAAATTTTATTAAATTGTAAAAAAAAAGGAAAAAACTTTTTTTATTATAATATTATAAAAAAAAATCTATATATTTATTGGAAATTTAATAAAAATACTTTAATTGATGAAAAAAATAAAAACAAAAAAATAGTAAAATTTTTCATTTTTCAACAAAAAATTTTACTATTTTTATATAATCAAATAAATTTTGTAAATAAAAAAAATTTAATTTTTAAATGGTCTAATAAATTAAATAAAAAAAATATTTATATATTTTATCAAACCGTTCTTTTTGTTTCTCATACAAATTTTAATAAAAATTCAAAACTATTTATTTTTTCTCAGGAAAATAGCAATATTCACAAAAAAAAAAATAAAGAAACATTTTTGAATAAAAATAATTTATTAGAACAAGTAAAGTCAAATATTTCTTCTAAGTTAAAAACAAAATTTTATTTTGATAAAATATTAATTATTAAATTTTTTATTAATTATTTTAATAACAAAAATAATCAAATTTACACAAAATCTTTTAATAACATTTTTTATTTTCTAATATGGCAAAATCAAGAAATTTATTTTAGTTTTTTAAAAATATCTAATAAAAATTTAATCAATTCTCAATTTTTTGAAGTAGACACACTAAAATTATTAAATTTTTTATATTATTCTGATTTAAGTTATAAAAAAAAATTAAATTTTTATTTGAAAAAAAATAAAAAGAACAATTTAATATATACACAATTAATAAAAAATTTACCTATACCTATAAAAATAAAAAATAAAAAAAATTTGTCTATTCATCAATTAGCTTTTTTTTATAAAAAACAAAATAAAAGTTTAAATATTGAATCACAAATATATAAAACTTTTTTATCAAAAAATTTAGAAAAATTTAATTATAAAAAGTTAATATTTTTACATAATTTTAATTTGAATAAATTATTAAATTCATTAATTGAATTTAATCCGGTTTTTTATGAAAAAAAAAAATCTTTAAAAAAAAAAAATCTTGTAAAAAATTTATATATTCAAAAGCCTTTGGAAAAAAATAACAATATTAACCAAACAATTTCTTTTGAAAATTATTTACTTTCTGAATTTGTGAAAGAAATTCGGGACGAAAATAATAAAATAGTTGATTGGATTAATAAATTATTTATTATGAAGTCTAATTCTGAAAAAATTTTAGTAGATACTATTTTGGATAAAAATAAAAATAATGCAAAAATAATTTATGAAAAAAAAATTGTAGTATCATCTTTTGTAGAAAATTATAATAAATTAATTTCACAAAATAAACTATTTAAAACATCCACTTTTTTTTTTAAGTGGATTTTCTTCGAAAAATATATGGCGTGGTTTTTTACTTTCAAATGGTGGGAATATTTTCAAAATATAGCTTCAAATTTGTTTTCAGAACTATTGTTAAATATTAATGATCAATTCAATTATATCTTACCAACAACTTTACAAAATAGAAAAGAAAAATTAGATTGTTTATTAAAAAATTTATTATTTAACTTAAAAAAAAAAATTTTTGGTAATTCATTTGAAAGTTGGAATTTAAAATTATTAAAACAAATTAATAAACAACCTAAAAATCATGAAAGTGAATGGCCGTGGCTTTCTTTAAATTTAATAAATAAATCGAATAGACAATATATAACAACTATAAGTTTGATTATCTTTGGCTACTTTGTTTTTCAAAAATATTTTTCCACTTTATTAGGTTCAGATTATTTCGAATTGTGGGGATATTTTGAAATAATTAGATATTTAATGGATTCTTCACGTGGAATATATTTAAATGATTTAACCCATAATAATTCGATACAATTTATTAAATCAGAAAATTTATTAATACACTTTTTTAATAATTTGAAACATTATATAAAAAATGCAAAATTTTATTTATTTCTGAAGAAAAAAATAAACAAATTATTAGTTAATAATAAAGGATTAGACCTTTCTCGCAGAGAACGAAAATTATTAGTTCAATCGTTAATAACTTACAAAAGCATTGATCAATATAGATCCGATTTGACTTCTAATACTAATTTCATAAGTTTTCAATTTGGTGATCAACTTGTGAAACAACACAAATTAAAAAATTATTTAGAGAATTTAACTGAAAATTATCAAAAAAGTTTAGTAAATTATCCATTTCATAAATTTTATTTAGCAGAAAACTTAGTCTTTTTATCTTTTTGGCAAAAAACAACTTCTTTATATATATCAGGACAATTTGATACATTAAAATCAACTTTTTATAAAAAACCTGTTCCATTTGAATCAAGACTTTTTTCTTCAAAAGGAATTTTATTAATAGGTTCGTTAGAAACTGGACGTTCTTATTTAATAAAAAATATAGCAGCAAATTCTTTTGTTCCTTTAATAAAAATATCTATAAATAAACTTTTATATAATAAACCTGATATTATAACTGAAAGTTGGATGAACATTTTAATGGAAAGTTTACGAAGATTAAATCTTATTTTAGAATTAGCAGAAAAGCTATCTCCTTGTATAATATGGATGCAAAATATTCATGAACTTGATGTAAACCGGTCGACTCAAAATGTGGAATCTGATCCAACTTTTTTACTTGGTATTTTCTTAAAATATTTTCAAACTGCTTTTGGGAAAGAATTTACTAATAATATAGTTATTATTGGTTCAACTCATCTTCCAAAAAAAGTGGATCCTGCTTTAATTTCTCCAAATAGATTGGATCGACTAATAAATATTCGAATGTTTAATATTATACAACGACAAAAAAAAGTTTCGATTTTATTACACAATAAATATAGTCAGCGTTTTTATTCGAAAAATAAAAAATCATGTATTAACGAATTTGGATATAGAACTATGGGTTATAATGCACGAGATTTAGCAGGACTTATTAATGAAATTTTATTAATTAGTATTGCTCAAAATCAACCCATTATAGAAAAAAAAATTATAAGATTAGCTTTGCATAGACAAGTGTTAGGGTCTACATATATGAATAATAAACTAAATTTTATACAAAATTATGAAATACTTTTTTATAAAGTTGGAAAAGTTATTATACAAAATTTATTTTTAAAAAATTACTCTAGAAATCCTTTATATTTTGGTAATGATTTATGGAAAAAAAAATTTTATTATTTATCTAAATGGTATTTAGAGCCTTTCATTTTTGAATCAACAATCAAAGAATCTACTATTTTACCCCATATTTTAGCTTGTTTAGCTGGATTAGCAGCCCGAGATTCTTGGTTCATATTAGAAAATAAACCGGATAATTTGATTTCACTCGATAAATCTGCTGAAAATGATTTTTATTTAGCTTGCGGTATTTTAGAAAGTCTTTTCATAGAGTTTTCATGGTTAGAAATATTTGAAAAAAAAAATACTAATAAAAAAAATTTTTTTAATTTTCAGTTTCAAAAAAAAAATCCTCTATATATGATAAAAAAAAGACTTTTTTCAATAAGAGATCAAAATAATAGAAAAAAATTGTTGAATAAATCTCTTAATCAAAAAATTTCTTACAAAAAAGAACTTTATCAATTAAGTAGTAATATAACTTGGGCTCCTAAAATATCTCGTCTTAATTTTCTTCGTACTAACTTATTCAATTGGATAAATAGACCTAATCAATTTGAAGTTACATATAATTTTAATTTTTCAAAAAAAAAAGAAAAGAAAAATTTTGTTGGCTCACTAGAAAATTCCCAATTTTTTGAAATTATTCAACATAATATAAAAGAGCAACTTCCTTATGAAAGAATTTTGTCTCGAATAAGACGAAGAAATGTACAAGAATTGGAATTTCAATTAGAAGATATTTTATTAGAAGAGCAGTTTGTAATATTAGGATTTTCTCAATCATTTACGGAATATCGAATGGAATCTCAATTATCTAATAAACCTATGATATTTATTGGAGGACGATTTGTTTGGGACCCTACTGGTTTATTATTCCAAAATAATCATTTTATTTTTTCACGTCAAAAAATATTTATAGATGAAGAAATGCTGAGAAGATTATATGTTACTTATGGAGCAAGAAGAGAACGAGAAAAATCTCGTTCGAGTCAAAAAATTAAACAATTTTTTCTTCGTCGTGGATATGGACGCGATTCTATAAATGATTTTTCTATTAATTGGTGGAACCAATTACCTTTTATTGAAAAAAATAATGTTGAAACTTTTAAACGTATTGAAGGGATTGGTGTTCAATTAAAACGCCCACAAGTATTTACTCCTGTATATTTATATCAACGTTGGTTAATCGAAAATTCTCGAGAAAATTTAACTCGTTTCGATTTATTGAATAATCAAAAAAGATGGTTAAAAGTAAATAATTTATTACTTAATGATTCTTTTATTTATAATACTCTTTTAGAAATTTATCAATATTTATTAAAATTTTTTATTTCGCATAAAGTTTTATTGAATGAAATGACAAAAACATTATTGAAAAACAAATGGCTTTTCCATAATGAAATTGAATATTTTATTAATATACTTAATAAAATAAAGTAATTTTTAGTTTATTTTATTAAAAAAAAATAAAAAATCGAAAAGAATTAACTAAATTTAAATTACTAATGAAAAAAAATTATATTATTTTTTAACAAAATTTTTTTCATTAGTAATTTTGAAATATTTTATTTAGTAATAAAAAAAATTTATTATATTAATTTAATAAAAAATAAAAAAATCAAATTATTAAACTTTTTTTGAATTGAATTAATTAAATATATCGGGATTGACGGGACTCGAACCCGCAACTTCCGCCTTGACAGGGCGGTGCTCCAACCAATTGAACTACAATCCCTAGAAATTTCATTTATATTTATATATTTATTATGTTGATTCGAAAAGCGATATGTCAAATTATTAACAATTTATTAAGTAAATTTTTTTATAAAAAGTTTATAGATTAAAAAAGTTTTGAATTATCTAAATCAATAAGAAAATAATAAACTGTGTAAATTTTTTTTTTAATTTGAATCAAAATTGGGTCGAGCTGGATTTGAACCAGCGAAGGCATCGCCAGCGGATTTACAGTCCGTCCCCATTAACCGCTCGAGCATCGACCCAAAAAAGAAAGACAAAAAATTTAAATTAATTTAAATTTTTTGTCTTTCTTTTTCTATAATTTTTATTTGAAATTTTTGATATAATATTTAAGTATTACGAAGACTTTGATACCCCCAGGGGAATTCGAATCCCCGTCGCCTCCTTGAAAGAGAGGTGTCCTAGGCCACTAGACGATGGGGGCCTAATCCTTACATTTATGTTACTCCATTCCTTATTTACTGTCAATAGTTAAGTTAATAGTATGCTTGATTTTTTAATTATAAGTAATTACAAAAATATATTAATAAAATTTTTATATAGTAATAAATGGAAAAAGTTTGAAACTTTCAAAAATTTATGTAGATTTGTAATTTATTTTTTTAATTAATAAAAACTAAGTTGACAATTCTATTTTTTTTATAAAAAATTTGTATTTATATTTATTTCTAATAAGTTCTTAAATTGCCTTTTTAACTCAGTGGTAGAGTAACGCCATGGTAAGGCGTAAGTCATCGGTTCAAATCCGATAAAGGGCTTAGAAAGTTTTTTAGTAAATAAAAAAAACTATATATAGTTTTCAATTTTGGTTAATTAAAATTTTAAAAATATTATAACTAAATTTGATATAATATAATTAGTTGATATAATATATTTGATAGATTAATTATAAATTAGTAAAATTTTAAGAATTTTTTTCTAGAAAGAAAGAAAAAAAAAATTTAATATGTAAATAATTTTATTAGTAAATTTGAAGATTTTTATTTTGGATAAATTGGCTATTATTATAATAAGTTTTACTAAAAAAGTAAAATAAAAAACAAATTTGAGTTAGAGGGACATAATAAAAAGAAAAGAAAAGTTTACCTACCTTCTTTTTAAATAATATTTAATTGTTAAAATATATTTATTTAAATATTGATTGGATTAAATATGTAATACAAAAAAGTATTTTTTTAAATATAGAAGGGTTTGTTTACAAAAAATATAAATATTATTTAATTTTTATATTTAAAGGTGCTTAAAAAAATTAAAATAGTTGAATAGGAGAATCACTATGACTATAGCCATTGGAAAGTCTTCCAAAGAACCAAAAGGTTTATTTGATAGTATGGATGACTGGCTACGAAGAGATCGTTTTGTATTTGTAGGTTGGTCCGGTCTACTACTTTTTCCATGCGCTTATTTCTCCCTAGGTGGGTGGTTTACAGGTACAACTTTCGTTACTTCATGGTATACTCATGGATTAGCTAGCTCTTATTTAGAAGGTTGTAATTTTCTAACTGCTGCTGTTTCTACTCCCGCTAATAGTTTGGCACATTCTCTATTACTATTATGGGGTCCCGAAGCACAAGGAGATTTTACTCGTTGGTGTCAATTAGGTGGTTTATGGACTTTCGTTGCTCTTCATGGTGCTTTTGCCTTAATAGGCTTTATGTTACGCCAATTTGAGCTTGCTAGATCCGTGCAATTACGTCCTTATAATGCAATTGCATTTTCTGGTCCAATTGCTGTTTTCGTTTCTGTATTTTTGATTTATCCTCTCGGTCAATCAGGTTGGTTTTTTGCACCTAGTTTCGGTGTAGCAGCAATTTTTCGATTTATTTTATTTTTCCAAGGTTTCCATAACTGGACTTTAAACCCATTTCATATGATGGGAGTGGCTGGAGTTTTAGGAGCAGCCCTTTTATGTGCTATTCATGGTGCAACTGTAGAAAATACTTTATTTGAAGATGGTGATGGTGCAAATACATTCCGTGCATTTAATCCAACTCAATCCGAAGAAACTTATTCTATGGTTACAGCTAATCGTTTTTGGTCTCAAATCTTTGGTGTTGCATTTTCTAATAAACGCTGGTTACATTTCTTTATGCTTTTTGTACCAGTAACTGGTTTATGGATGAGCGCTATTGGAGTAGTTGGTCTGGCTTTAAATTTACGGGCTTATGACTTTGTTTCTCAAGAAATTCGTGCAGCAGAAGATCCTGAATTTGAAACTTTCTATACTAAAAATATTCTTCTAAATGAAGGTATTCGAGCTTGGATGGCAGCTCAAGATCAGCCTCATGAAAATCTTGTATTCCCCGAGGAGGTTCTACCCCGTGGAAACGCTCTTTAATGGAACCTTGTCTTTGAGTGGTCGTGATCAAGAAACCACTGGTTTTGCTTGGTGGGCTGGTAATGCTAGACTTATTAATTTATCTGGTAAACTACTTGGCGCTCATGTCGCTCATGCCGGATTAATTGTATTCTGGGCTGGAGCAATGAATCTTTTCGAAGTAGCTCATTTTGTACCAGAAAAACCTATGTATGAGCAGGGATTGATTTTACTTCCTCATTTAGCTACCCTAGGTTGGGGAGTTGGTCCTGGTGGAGAAGTTATAGATACTTTTCCATATTTTGTATCTGGAGTACTTCACTTAATTTCTTCCGCAGTTTTAGGCTTCGGAGGTATTTATCATGCGCTTATTGGACCAGAAACCTCAGAAGAATCTTTTCCGTTTTTTGGTTATGTTTGGAAAGATAAAAACAAAATGACTACTATCTTAGGTATTCATTTAATTTTATTAGGTGCTGGCGCTTTTCTTTTAGTATTTAAAGCTTCATATTTTGGAGGTATATATGATACTTGGGCTCCTGGAGGGGGCGATGTAAGAAAAATTACAAACCTTACTCTTAGTCCAAGTGTTATATTTGGTTATTTACTTAAATCACCTTTTGGTGGAGAAGGATGGATTGTTAGTGTAGATAACTTAGAAGATATTATTGGAGGGCATGTTTGGCTAGGTTCTATTTGTATTTTTGGCGGAATCTGGCACATTTTAACAAAACCTTTTGCTTGGGCTCGTCGTGCTCTTGTCTGGTCCGGAGAAGCCTATTTATCTTATAGTTTAGCGGCAGTTTCGCTTTTTGGTTTGATTGCTTGCTGTTTTGTCTGGTTCAATAATACAGCTTACCCAAGTGAGTTTTATGGTCCTACTGGACCAGAAGCATCTCAAGCGCAAGCTTTTACTTTTTTGGTTAGAGATCAACGGCTTGGAGCTAACGTAGGTTCCGCTCAAGGCCCTACTGGTTTGGGTAAATACCTTATGCGTTCTCCAACTGGAGAAATTATCTTTGGAGGAGAAACCATGCGCTTTTGGGATCTTCGTGCTCCATGGTTAGAGCCTTTGCGAGGCCCTAATGGACTAGATTTGAGTAAATTGAAAAAAGATATTCAACCTTGGCAAGAACGACGTTCGGCAGAGTATATGACTCATGCTCCGTTAGGCTCTTTAAATTCCGTAGGTGGCGTAGCTACTGAGATCAATGCAGTAAACTATGTTTCTCCACGAAGTTGGTTAGCTACTTCTCATTTCGTATTAGGATTTTTTTTCTCCGTGGGTCATTCATGGCATGCAGGAAGAGCACGTGCTGCTGCAGCTGGATTTGAAAAAGGAATTGATCGCGATTTTGAGCCTGTTCTTTCTATGACACCCCTCAACTAATAATTAAAAAAATTAGTTATTAATATTTGAAAATGGCTCGGCTTTTTTTTTAGTCGAGCCATTTCCCTAAAATTTAATGTTTTTTTATGAAAAAGTATTTGTGAGAAACAAAAAAGGAGAGAGAGGGATTCGAACCCTCGATAGTTTTTTGAAACTATGCCGGTTTTCAAGACCGGAGCCATAAACCACTCGGCCATCTCTCCTCTTTTTTTTTAGCAAAAAAAAATAAGGTCATTAATTATTTAATTATATAATAATAAATACTTATTTAACAACATTGTTATATAAATAAAAATTCTATTTAATTTGAGTAAAAATTTTTTTTTTTGATTTTTCAAATATTTTTGACTTAGTAAGTAAATAATTACTAGAAAAGGATTAATGGTATAACTTATTTTATTTTTTTAACCTGGAGAATAACAACCATGACTATTGCCTTCCAGTTGGCTGTGTTTGCATTAATTGCTATTTCGTTTCTTCTAGTAATCGGTGTACCTGTTGTGCTTGCCTCTCCCGATGGTTGGTCAAGTAGTAAAAATGTTGTATTTTCAGGTGCTTCATTATGGGTTGGATCGGTTTTTTTAGTTGGTGTTCTTAATTCTTTTATATCCTAAAATTTTATCGTAATTATAAAATTGAAAGCAAAATAAAGTAAAATATTCTAACTTCCCTCCCTTTATAGATTTTATATTATAAGTTTGAAAAGGCATTTCTTACAATTTAAACCAAGGATTTTCTACTAGGGAGGACATTCATTCAATAAAATTTTTAATGAAATATTTAATGGAAAAAAGTAATAAAGAATTGACTATATAAAAAAAAATATATATATATATATATATATATATATATATTTTTTTTTTATATATATATATATTTTTTTATGTATATATATATATAAACTGCGGGTATAGTTTAATGGTAAAATTTCTCCTTGCCAAGGAGAATATGCGGGTTCGATTCCCGCTACCCGCCTTTTTTTTAATATCTTATCATTATTATCACCCAATAATAAATAATTTACTAATTATAACTAAAATAAAAAAAAATTTACAATTTATTTCTATTTTTTCCACCAAAATTTTAATTTAATACAAATTTCTATTATTATTGCAAATTTCATACATTAGCGGAGACGGGATTTGAACCCATGACCTCAAGGTTATGAGCCTTGCGAGCTACCAGGCTGCTCTACCCCGCGTTGTAGTATATTAACATATTTTTTAATTAATTAAACAATAACTTTTTATTTTTTAATAAAAACCCCCAAATAAAATTTAGAATTATTTAGAATTAGGGGGCTTTTCAATTGCAGTTTTTTTTTTATTTCTCTCCATCCCTTCCTCACCAACTGGATTTAGTTACTCCAGGTAAAAAGCACGCATGAGCCATTTCTCGTAATACGTGTCTAGATAAACCAAAATCACGGTAATTTGCTCTGGGCCTTCCAGTTAAAAAACATCGACGATGGAGTCTTGTAGGTGCACTATTACGTGGTAAAGCTTGTAATTGTTTTTGAAACTCCCATTTTTCATTCAAGGATGTACTTTTTTTAATTTCGTTTTTTACAGATTGACGAAAATTTTGATATTTTTTTTCTAATTTTTGTTTCTTCTTTTCCCGTTCAATAAGACTTTTTTTTGCCATGATTTTTTAATTATCAAATTATTTGTTTCAGTTAAAAAAAGATAATAAATGAAAATTTTATTTAAATTTTTTTTTTTAATTTTCTTTTAATTCTTTTATATATTGAATAAAATAGATTTTTGGCTTTAAAGCCAAAAATCTATTTTATTCAATAAAATTTATTTATTTTATTTAAAAATAGATTTGTTAGCCAAATTTACCTGATGTAGACGCAATTAGAAAAGCGGCATAAGTAAATATATAACCTACTGAAAAGTGAGCTAACCCAACTAATCGTGCTTGAACAATAGAAAGCGCTACTGGTTTGTCTTTCCAGCGAACTAAATTAGCTAAAGGCGTACGTTCATGAGCCCAAGCTAAAGTTTCAATAAGCTCTTGCCAGTATCCACGCCAAGAAATTAAGAACATGAATCCAGTAGCCCAAACAAGATGTCCAAATAAAAACATCCATGCCCATACGGATAAACTATTCATACCAAACGGATTATATCCATTAATAAGTTGTGAAGAGTTTAACCATAGATAATCTCTTAACCATCCCATTAAATATGTAGAAGACTCATTAAATTGAGCTACATTCCCTTGCCATAAAGTAATATGTTTCCAATGCCAATAGAAAGTAACCCATCCGATAGTATTTAACATCCAAAAAACAGCTAAATAAAAAGCATCCCATGCTGAAATATCACAAGTACCACCCCGCCCTGGGCCATCACAAGGAAAGCTATAACCAAATTCTTTTTTGTCTGGCATTAATTTAGAACCACGTGCATCTAAAGCACCTTTTACTAAAATTAATGTAGTTGTATGTAAACCTAAAGCGATAGCATGATGAACTAAGAAATCTCCAGGACCAATAGTTAAAAATAACGAATTACTATTGTTATTAATAGCATCCAACCAACCCGGTAACCATATAGTTTGACCAGCATTAAAAGCTGGACTATCTGCTGACGATAAAAGTACATCAAAACCATACAAAGCTTTCCCGTGTGCAGATTGTATCCATTGAGCAAATACAGGTTCAATTAAAATCTGTTTTTCTGGAGTACCAAAAGCAAGCATAACATCATTATGAACATAAAGTCCCAAAGTATGGAAACCCAAAAATAAACTAGCCCAACTTAGATGTGATATAATTGCTTCTTTATGCTCTAGCATTCTTGCTAATACATTATCCCTATTTTGTTCCGGATTATAATCTCTTATGAAGAAAATAGCTCCGTGAGCAAAAGCACCTGTCATTATAAATCCAGCAATATATTGATGATGAGTATATAATGCAGCTTGTGTAGTAAAGTCTTGTGCTAAAAATGCATATGGAGGTAAAGAATACATATGTTGAGCTACTAAGGAAGTAATAACTCCTAACGAAGCTAAAGCAAGACCTAGTTGAAAATGAAGAGAATTATTAATTGTGTCATAAAGACCTTTATGTCCGCGACCCAAACGACCGCCCGGAGGGGTATGTGCTTCTAAAATCTCTTTCATACTGTGACCAATACCGAAATTAGTTCTATACATATGACCGGCTATAATAAAAATAACTGCAATAGCTAAATGATGATGAGCCATATCAGTTAGCCATAAACTTTGTGTTTGTGGATGAAATCCTCCAAGAAATGTTAGAATAGCGGTGCCTGATCCCTCAGAAGTGCCAAATAAATGATTATTGGAATCAGGATTTTGAGCATAAATATTCCATTGTCCTGCAAAAAAAGGCCCTAAACCTTGAGGGTGTGGTAAGGATGTTAACAAATTATTCCATCTTACATGTTCACCTCTAGATTCAGGAATAGCCACATGAATCAAATGTCCAGTCCATGCTAAAGAACTGACTCCAAAAAGCCCGGATAAATGGTGATTAAGACGAGATTCAGCATTTTTAAACCATGAAACACTGGGTTTCCATTTTGGTTGTAAATGTAACCAACCTGCTATTGAGAAAAGAGCCGAAATAAATAATAGAGAAAGAGCTCCGGTATAAAGATCTTGATTAGTTCGTAAACCAATTGTATACCACCATTGATATACCCCAGAATAAGCTATATTGACTGGACCTGATGCTCCGCCTCGAGTAAATGCTTCTACGGCTGGTTGACCGAAATGTGGGTCCCAAATTGCATGAGCAATTGGTCGTACATGTAAAGGATCTTGTACCCATGCTTCGAAATTACCTTGCCAAGCTACGTGAAATAAATTACCAGAGGTCCATAAAAAAATAATTGCTAACTGACCAAAGTGAGAAGCAAAAATTTTTTGGTAAAGACGTTCTTCAGTCATATCATCATGACTTTCGAAGTCATGTGCGGTAGCGATACCGAACCAGATACGACGAGTAGTTGGGTCTTGAGATAGGCCCTGGCTGAATTTTGGAAATCTTGATGCCATAATGCTTTTCAAATCCTCCTAGCCATTATCCTACTGCAATAATTCTCGCCAGGAAGAATGCCCATGTTGTGGCAATCCCACCCAGAAGGTAATGAGCTACTCCTACAGCACGCCCTTGTACAATACTCAAGGCTCTTGGCTGAATAGCAGGGGCAACTTTTAATTTGTTATGAGCCCAGACAATAGACTCAATAAGTTCTTGCCAATATCCGCGACCACTAAATAGAAACATTAAACTAAAAGCCCAAACAAAATGAGCGCCCAAGAATAGAAGACCATATGCAGATAATGAAGAACCGTAAGATTGAATTACTTGAGATGCTTGTGCCCATAAGAAATCACGAAGCCATCCATTAATTGTAATTGAACTTTGTGCAAAATTTCCTCCTGTAATATGAGTCACGATCCCTTGATCACTAATACTACCCCAAACATCAGATTGCATTTTCCAGCTAAAATGAAAAATAACTACTGAAATGGCATTGTACATCCAAAATAAACCTAAGAAAACATGATCCCAAGCGGATACTTGGCATGTTCCCCCTCTTCCAGGTCCATCACATGGAAATCTAAATCCAAGATTAGCTTTATCAGGAATTAGACGAGAACTACGTGCGAATAAAACACCTTTTAATAATATCAAAACAGTTACATGAATAGTAAAAGCATGAATATGATGTACCAAAAAGTCCGCAGTTCCTAATGGAATTGGTAATAAAGCAACTTTTCCACCTACTGCGACTAAATCACCCCCTCCCCAAGTTAAACTAGTACTAGCTGTTGCATTAGGAGCTGTTAAACTAGGTGCTAAAGCATGAGTATTTTGTATCCATTGGGCGAAAACAGGTTGTAATTGTATAGCAGTATCTGAAAACATATCTTGAGGGCGACCCAAAGCACTCATTGTATCATTATGAATATATAGTCCGAAACTATGGAAACCTAGAAAGATACAAACCCAATTCAGATGTGATATTATTGCATCACGATGTCGCAAAACCCGATCTAATAAATTGTTATATTGAGTTGTTGGATCATAATCTCTTACCATAAAAATAGCTGCATGTGCAGCAGCTCCAACGATAAGAAAACCGCCAATCCACATATGATGTGTGAATAAAGAAAGTTGAGTAGCATAATCAGTAGCTAAGTATGGATAAGGGGGCATAGAATACATATGATGAGCTACTATAATAGTTAAAGAACCTAGCATAGCCAAGTTAATAGCTAGTTGAGCATGCCATGAAGTAGTTAAAATTTCATACAATCCTTTATGACCTTCGCCTGTAAATGGACCTTTGTGAGCTTCTAAAATTTCTTTTATACTATGACCAATACCAAAATTAGTTCTATACATATGACCAGCTACCAAAAACAAAACTGCAATAGCTAAATGATGATGTGCTGTATCAGTTAACCATAAACCTCCAGTAACTGGATTTAGTCCTCCGCGAAAAGTCAAGAAATCGGAATATTCTGACCAATTCAAAGTAAAAAACGGAGTTAATCCTTTAGAAAAACTTGGATAAAGCTGAGCTAAAAGATCACGATTTAAAATAAATTCATGAGGAAGTGGGATTTCTTTAGGATCTACTCCGGCATCTAGGAGTCGATTAATAGGTAGGGAAACATGTACTTGGTGTCCTGCCCAAGACAAAGATCCTAGGCCTAATAGACCAGCTAAATGATGGTTCAACATAGATTCCACGTTTTGAAACCAAGCTAATTTAGGAGCAGCTTTATGATAATGAAACCATCCAGCAAAAAGCATTAAAGCTGCAAAAACTAATCCACCTATTGCAGTAGAATAAAGCTGCAATTCACTAGTTATTCCAGATGCTCGCCAAAGTTGAAAAAATCCAGAGGTTATTTGTATTCCTTGAAAACCCCCACCTACATCTCCATTCAGAATTTCTTGACCTACTATTGGCCAAACAACTTGAGCACTAGGTTTAATATGAGTAGGATCACTTAGCCATGCTTCATAATTTGAAAAACGAGCCCCATGAAAATACATGCCACTTAGCCAAATGAAAATGACAGCTAATTGACCAAAGTGAGCACTAAATACTTTACGAGAAATTTCTTCCAAATCATTTGTATGACTGTCAAAATCATGAGCATCAGCATGTAAGTTCCAGATCCAAGTTGTAGTATTAGGACCCTTAGCCAAAGTTCTCGAAAAATGTCCTGGTTTAGCCCATTTTTCAAAAGAAGTTTTTACGGGATCTTTTTCTACCAGAATCTTGACTTCTGGTTCTGGTGAACGAATAGTCATCGAGGTTCTCCTCTCTTCAGACGAGGCATAGGGAAAAACCCACCAATAATGAATAGTAAACTTCTAAAAGATATTTATTACTTTATTATACAATTTTTTATCTCTTTTTTTTTTCAGTTTGAAACTGGAGCAACTATAATACAGAAGTTACCTAGGGCAGGTATTCAAATCTATTATGACACATCTTTAAGGTGCTTAATGGACCATATTAATTTTAATTATATTTTAAACCAAATCAATCTAAATTAATATTTTATTATTTTATTCATTTCAGTCAAAACGTCCTGTTATTTTTAACCAATTCTGTGCTTCAATATAATTACTTGGAGCAAGTAATATTGCTTGTTTCCAATAATCTGCTGCTTGGTTAAACCAAGCTTCGGATGTTTCAGAATCTCCTTGTTGAATAGCTTGCTCTCCTCGGTTGGGATAGGTAAAAACATCTTCCCTCAAAACCGTACATGAGGGTTTCCCACCTCATACGGCTCAATTAATCAAATTTTACTATATTAATACTTAATTAAAAAAGTTATACAATTATATAAATTTTTTTTATTAATATTTGTTTCTATTTAGTAATTTTTTAGTAAAAAAAGTAGTTAATGAAATAAGTTTTAAATGAAATAAATAAAAATAATTAGAACTTTTTTTTTTTTCTATTTTTCTCTTTTCTCCCACTAAAAAAAAAACGAGTTTTTTTATAGTAACTATCTCATTTTAGTTAAATTTTTTTAGTATTTAATTATTAATTTATAAAAAATACTTAAGCTCGTTAGGATTTAAAACTACACCGCTGTTGAATAGTTAATCAAATTACTTTTATTACATAAGTAAATTTATATAAGTAAACAGGCTTTTTTGTATCAGACCATAATTTCAATAATAGATCTTTACGGTGCTTTTGCTAAAAATTGAATTCATTATCCATAGATATTTCAGACTTTTCATTTAATTTTTGCTTCATTTTTGGACTTATAATGAAGTTCCATTTATTACAGCTAGTAAAAATCTCTTTTTATGATTTATATGTAATCAGTCTCCACTTTTTTATTGTGGTAGTTTTATACTAAAAAAATATATTATATTGATAGCCGCACGTAATGACAGATCACAGCCATATTATTAAAAGCTTGTGGTAAAGATGGATTTCGTTCTAATGCCTGAAAATAATATTCTAAGGCTTTTGCGTGTTCTCCATTACTTGTATGAATGAGACCTATATTATAAAGTATATAACTTCGGTCATAGGGATCAATTTCTAAGCGCATAGCTTCATAATAATTTTGTAAAGCTTCCGCATATTCTCCTTCAGATTGAGCTGACATTCGTTACGATCGTTTATACTTTTTTCAAATAAACTTCGTTTCAAAACCGTACATGAAATTTCCACTTCATACGGCTTCTCCTGTTTAATCTATAGAAAGGATTAATCTATAAAATTTTTAGAAATTTTTTTTTCTAAAAATTTTTACCCAAGATAATAAACTACCAAGGGCTAGTTTTCTTTAAAAAAATAGCTAGCCATCCTTCTTAAAAAAAGTTGTTTTTATTTCAATTAATTTCTAAAAAAAAAAAAATTTTAGAATTTTTTTGTTCTTAACACTTTGTTTTTTTAAGGATTAGCTTTTTCGACAATCTCCGATGGTTATCTGAGTACCCACTTTACAAATGAGATGGATTTTTGTTTTTCTAACCATAAATTTATTGCAAAATTCTTTTTACTAATAACATTTTATTTACAATTTTACGAAGTTTTTGTGTTGTCGATTTCTACATGTAATGCTTTTCCAATTGTGTATGCTTATAAAATAAAAAAATAAATTATAGCTTTAACCTTTTGCTTAATACTTTAATTTCTAATAAATTGAAGCATTTAAGGCTACATCAATCGAGGGTACACGACAGAAGGAATTATTTTTTTTTAATTGACCTTCACATAAGTGTAAGTTTCATGTAATTAAATATTATCATGTTTTATTCCCTATTAATTTTTTTGGGTCCAAAATCAAATCGCACCATCTCTATAATAAGTAAAAGCTTCTTTTTCCCTTTGTGTAGTCGGAATTATACGTAATAAAATGTCTGCAACAATGGTAAAAGTTTTATCAATAAAATTATCATTTTTTTGAGATCGAGGCATAATTAAATATAGCTTTGGCAAATTTTTACTATTCTCTTCATTTGAGAATAAATCCATTAAAAATATTTTTTATAATTGATTTATTTAAATAGAAACAAATATTTTATTTTAACTATTTAAAATAAATTGAATTAATTGAATAAGTTGCTATTCCACAAACTTATGGCTTAGAATCACAAAAAAATATTAAAGGAAAGATGGCCGAGTGGTCGAAGGCGTAGCATTGGAAATGCTATGTAGATTTTTGTTTACCGAGGGTTCGAATCCCTCTCTTTCCTTATTTATAAACTTTTTTTATGTATACAAATCAACGATTCTTATTTTTTAGCTAAGCCTGACGAGAATAATATTCTACAACTAATAATTCATTTATTTTCAAACCAATTGATTCTTGATCTAGTATTTGATTAACCAATCCCTTCTTTTCTAAAGAACTAAAAGTTAAATGATTTGGTATTTTAGATTTTTGAGAAAAATCTATATTTTTAATAATCATCGCTTGAGATTTTTGTCGATCTTCTATAGTAATAAAATCCTGAGGTTTACAACGATAACTTGGGATATTTACTATACGATTATTCACTAAAATATGTCTATGGTTTACTAATTGCCTTGCTCCAGGGATTGTGGGAGCCATACCCAATCGGAAAATAACATTATCTAAACGCATTTCCAGTAATTGTAATAAAACTTGACCTGTCGACCCTTTTGCTTTTCTAGCAATACGTACATAATTGAGTAATTGTCGTTCCGTTATTCCATAATGAAAACGTAATTTCTGTTTTTCTTCTAAACGAATACGATACTGAGAAACTTTTTTATTAGATGTTGATTGATTAATGGAACCAGATTTTAACTGGGGTGTTTTATTGGTTAGTCCTGGTAAAGTTCCTAAACGACGTATTATTCTCACACGAGGTCCTCGATAACGGGACATAAAAACTCCTTATTTTTACAAAAAGAATGAGATGATAATATTAATAATAAAAGATAGTCCAGTAATTTAGTTTTTATTTCTAAATTCTTTTCACTTTAAATTTATTCAATTTTTCTTAGTAAAAAAATTATATATTTTTCTTTAGTCGAAAACATCATAGCATAAGAGACGTAACAAAAAAAAACAGTATTCTTTTTTTCTAGAAAAAACTTTTAAAAGTTTATTATTTTAAGATTCGTTTTTGATGATGAGTTTAATAATAAAAAAAAGCCCGCTATCGGAGTCGAACCGATGACCATCGCATTACAAGTGCGGTGCTCTGACCTCTGAGCTAAGCAGGCTTTATTAGTACAAATAAATAAATATAATTATTCTTTTTTCATAATAATTATTTTTTTAATCAAAAACTTAATAAATATTTTTAATAATCACATTATTATATCAATAAAATCTTAATAAGGCAATAATTAATAGTTATTTGATTTTACTAATTAAAAAAAAAATAGATATATATATATTACATAAACTATTGCCTTAAAACTTAAAAAATGTTATAATTAATTGATATAGCAAAATCATATTGATATAAAAAATTTTGATTTTGGAGAAAAACAGGGGGTATGGCGGAATTGGTAGACGCTACGGACTTAAATAATTTGAGCCTTAGTAGAAAAACTTACTAAATGCTAGCTTTCAGATTCAGGGAAACTTAGGTTGAAGAAAGTATAAGCAATCCTGAGCCAAATTTTATCTTGAAAATGAGATAGGTGCAGAGACTCGATGGAAGCTGTCCTAACGCAAAAAGTTTTAACATTTATTTAATCTAATTTTATGAGTTGATATAAATAAAAAAAATATTATTTATTTGAATAATAGGCGAGGATAAAGATAGAGTCCAAATTTACATGTTAATTCTAGCAACAATTTAAATTGTAGTAAGAAGAAAATCCGTTGGCTTTATTGACCGTGAGGGTTCAAGTCCCTCTACCCCCAAAACTAGAATTTTTTTCTATTGACACAAGCTTCGAGTTTATGTTAAGATGGCCCAAATGAAAGAAAGCCGGAATAGCTCAGTTGGTAGAGCAGAGGACTGAAAATCCTTGTGTCACCAGTTCAAATCTGGTTTCTGGCATTGCAATTTTTTTTTTTATTTTTATATAAATAAATATATATATATATATTATTTTGTTTTATTGTTTAATTTAAGACACAAAACTAAGTTTTGTGTCTTAAATTAAACAATAAATTTTTTTAAACAAATTAAATTTTATAGTAGTTATTTTTTACAAATAAATTGGTTTTTTTATTCAATAAAAATCAATTTAAAATTTGAATACTTATTCATACATACTGTTTCTTTTTGTTATTTATGTCAATAAGCATCTTGTAATTCGTAAAAATCGGGTACAACATAATCTTTACGTAAAGGCCAACCAATCCAAGTATCAGGCATTAATATACGTTTAAGACGTGGATGATTCTCATAAGAAATTCCTAACATATCATAAGATTCTCGTTCTTGAAAATCAGCACTTTTCCAAATCCAAAAAACAGATGGTATTTTAGGTTTTTTTCTTGATACAAAAATTTTTATACATATTTCTTCAGGTTGATCTGCATTATCTTGTATTTTCGTAAAATGATATATACTAGCTAGTGGTCCACCGGGTGCTACATCATAAGCGCATTGGGAACGAAGATAATTGAAACCATAAACATATAGAGCAACCGCTATCGAAAGCCAATTTTCAGATCTAATTTGTAAAATCTCTACACCTTGATAATCAAAACCTAAAGGTCGATGAGCTAGCTTATGCTTCGCGAGCCAAGTGGATAATCGCCCCTGTATTTGGCTAGTATTATTTTCATAAGTATCTAACATATTTAAGTTTTTTAAAAATTTTTATTTGTTTTGAATATTTTGAATATTTTGTTTATTATCCTCATTTTCTAATAAAAAAACTAAATTTTATTTTTTTTCGGTTAGAACAAAATCCTGTAAAGTTGAATTAAACTGAGGTTTGTAAATTTGAGGGTATACTTGTTTATTACTTTGTGCAGTGCTATTAGTCGATATCAAATCAAATTTATGATTTAATGTTAAATATCTTTTTCCTTGTTGAAATCTAGATTTATCTTCATATGTTTCTTGAGCTACCTTTTTACGAAGTTTTATTATTGCATCCATAATAGCTTCTGGTTTCGGTGGACAACCAGGTAAATAAATATCTACAGGAATTAATTTGTCTACTCCACGGACTGTGCTATAGGAATCCGTACTAAACATACCTCCCGTAATAGTACATGCTCCCATAGCAATTACATATTTAGGCTCAGGCATTTGCTCATATAATCTTACTAAAGATGGCGCCATTTTCATTGTTACGGTACCAGCCGTTATTATAAGATCTGCTTGTCTCGGACTAGATCTTGGAACTAAACCATAACGATCAAAATCGAAGCGTGAACCAATTAATGAAGCGAATTCAATGAAGCAACAACTAGTACCATAGAGAAGTGGCCATAAGCTAGAAAGTCTAGCCCAATTTGAAAAATCATTAAAAGTGGTTAAAATAATTGAATTTGGGTTCTTTTGATCAGAAAGTGAATTTATAAGTGGTTTCATAGAATTATCAATTTTATTTTCACAATTATAAGAGTCATAGTTTAAGACCATTCTAATGCTCCTTTCCGCCATGCATAGACTGAACCAATAATTGAAATAAATACAGAAATTAGAGCTTCAATAAAAGCAGATAAACCTAAGGCATTAAAACTCATAGCCCAAGGATAAAGAAAAACCGTTTCTATATCGAAAATAACAAAAACTAGAGCGAACATATAATAGCGAATTTGGAACTGGATCCAAGCATCACCCATTGGCTCTATACCGGATTCATAGCTAGTAAGTTTTTCTGGTCCCTTACTAGTAATTGGTGCTAAAATCTTAGAAATTGAAAAGGTTAGTATAGGAATAAAACTAGCTATTAATAAAAAAATAAAAAAAGAATTATATTTAGGTAATAAAAACATTAATATACTCCTGTAAAATGAAAATAACAAATTTATTTTAAATAAAAATAAAAAATTTTAATATATTAAATATTTTACATATATATATACACTATATACACTAAAAATAACTATTTAAACATAATTATATGAATTAATAAGAATGAATTAATAAAAATTTTAATAAATTAAAATATATAATAATTAAAATATTTTAAGAATTTAGGGCTATACGGATTCGAACCGTAGACAATCTCGGTAAAATAGTTAATTTTTTTTTTAATTTAATTGTAACTGTTTTATGAACCCAACATGCATTTTTCTTGCATTGGGCTCTTTTATTAACTAATAATTAATAATTTAGTCATTTTGCTATCCTTTTTTTACTAAAATAATAAGATAGCTCCGTGTGCTTAAAAAATTTTTTGAAGCGATCCCAAAGTTAAAAAAAGAATTTAATGTTGACATAGGTTTGCTTGATTTAGCACGGATTTACTCAAAATGAATTTCTATTACTTGCAAATCTTTAAACTTTCTACACCCTAAAGCTTAATAAGTAAAAAAATAGAATATCTCGAGGTCCTCGTATTATCCTCATCATGCTTAGCATTGAATAATTTTCGATTTTACCATATCAACTAAAATATAAAATTAAATTTATAATAAATTTAATTTTGATTTTTTGTCATGCTATTGTTTTTTTATATTCATCACAAAAATAAGACAAAATGTTTCACGAAACAAAGATTATTGTGAATCGAATAATCCAATAAATTTTTAAAAAGCATTGGCGCACGTGTAAACGAGGTGCTCTACCACTGAGCTATAGCCCTGTTCTCATTTTCAAGTAATAAGATACTACCATAATTTCTTTTTTTTTGTCAAGACAATTTATTTAAATAGAATAAAAAAAAATTTCTATTTTTTAGAAGAAGAAACTAATACATTATTAAAAATATTGCTTATAGGTCAAAGAATAACTAAAATACTAATAGCCTACTTAACTCAGTGGTTTAGAGTATCGCTTTCATACGGCGAGAGTCATTGGTTCAAATCCAATAGTAGGTAAATAAGTAATAAGTGAACCCAATGGCATATAATTTATATGCCATTGGGTTCACTTAATTCAGAAAATTAGTAAATTTCTTTCACTAAATAGCTTCAATAGCTTCTAAGCGTGCTTTCGCTCTTTTCAAAGTTAAATTAGCTTCAATAACCTGTTTTCGACCTTCCGCTTGGGACAATTTAGTTTGAGCCATTTGAAAAGCTTCTTGAGCCTCTTGCAAATTTATTTCATTAGCTTTTTCTGCTTCATTTACTAATATCGTCATTTGATTATTATCTATCATAGCAAAACCACCCATTAATGCCATAGTAAACCATTTTTCACTAAGTCGTATTTTTATAATACCTATATCCAAGGCTGTTAAAAGTGGCGCATGATTGGGTAATATACCAATTCGACCACTGTTTGTGGATGAAATAATTTCTTGTACTTCAGAATTCCAAACAATTCGGTTCGGAGCCATTACACGAAGATTCAGGGTCATTTTTTATTAACTCTCCACTTGTAAGGTTGCAGCCTTTGCAGTAGCTTCATCAATATTACCTACTAAATAAAAAGCTTGCTCGGGAAAACTATCTAATTCTCCAGAAAGAATCATTTGAAAACCCTTAATGGTTTCGACAAGACTGACATATTTCCCTGGAGAACCTGTAAATACTTCTGCTACAAAAAATGGTTGGGATAAAAACCGTTCAATTTTTCGTGCTCTTGCTACAGTCAATCTATCCTCTTCTGATAATTCATCAAGTCCAAGAATTGCTATAATATCTTGTAGTTCTTTATAACGTTGCAATGTTTGCTTAACTCCTTGAGCTGTTTCATAATGTTCTTCGCCCACAATCCAAGGTTGAAGCATAGTTGAAGTTGAATCTAAAGGATCCACTGCTGGATAAATTCCTTTAGCTGCTAATCCTCTCGATAATACAGTAGTTGCATCTAAGTGTGCAAAAGTCGTAGCAGGAGCTGGGTCGGTTGAATCATCTGCAGGTACATAAACTGCTTGGATTGAAGTAATAGATCCTTCTTTTGTCGAAGTTATTCTTTCTTGCAAAGTACCCATTTCTGTACTTAAAGTTGGCTGATAACCTACAGCGGATGGCATTCTACCTAATAAAGCAGAAACTTCTGAACCGGCTTGGACAAAACGAAAAATATTATCAATAAATAAAAGTACATCTTGTTTATTAACATCTCGAAAATATTCGGCCATTGTTGAAGCAGTTGATCCTACTCGCATGCGAGCTCCAGGTGGCTCATTCATTTGACCATAAACTAAAGCTACTTTTGATTCCGAAATATTTTCTTCATCAATTACTTTTGACTCTTTCATTTCCATATAGAGATCATTTCCTTCCCGGGTACGTTCTCCCACACCACCAAATACAGATACACCACCATGTGCTTTAGCAATGTTATTGATTAGTTCCATAATAAGTACGGTTTTTCCTACCCCGGCTCCTCCGAACAATCCGATTTTACCACCACGTCGATAGGGAGCTAAAAGATCTACTACTTTAATTCCTGTTTCAAAAATAGATAATTTAGTATCTAATTGTGTAAAAGCGGGAGCGGATCTATGGATGGGAAAGGTTGTACTAGCGTCTACCGGACCAAGATTATCCACCGGTTCTCCCAGAACGTTGAAAATACGCCCAAGAGTAGCTTCACCAACTGGAACACTTGAAGGAGCTCCTGTATCAATAACTTGCATCCCTCTCATCAAACCGTCTGTAGCACTCATAGCAACCGCTCGAACCTTATTATTTCCTAGCAACTGTTGGACCTCACACGTAACATTAATTTCTTGACCCGCAGTATTTTGACCTTCAACTATTAAAGAATTATAAATATTAGGCATTTTACCTGGGGAGAAAGTAACATCCAATACGGGTCCAATAATTTGAGTAATACGTCCTATATTTTTAGCAATGAGTGTGGAAGTCCCAAAAGTACGAGAATCTGTTTTCGTAGAATTTGGAAGTAATAAAATTAGTTGCTGATTATATTAAAAATATTTAGTCTCAACTCGATCATTTAATTATTGAGTAAAATAATTATCTTGAACTTATTACTTATATATATATATATATATATATATATATATATATATAAGTAAATAAAATAAAAAAAATTAAAAGTTGTAACAAACAAATTTTTTTATATAGTATAAAGTTATTACTAAATAATCAATCTATTCAAAGAAAAAAATTTTAAATAAAAATTTCTTTTTTTTTGTTTTTAATACTTTTAATTAAATTTTATTCTATTAATTAGTGTAACATTTGAAAGATTAATAGGTCAATGCTTAAAAAAACGATTGACTAAAAAATAATCTGAGTTGCATTAAATAGAAAAAATAATATACAATGATACTGTTTTGTTATAAAAAAATAACTTTGTCTAAAAATAGAAAAAATAAAATACTAAAGAAATTTTTTTCAAAGACTAGAAGAAAAAACTTCTTTATCGAGTAGACTTCATCCTTGCAAGAATTATTAATTGAGTTGTAGGGAGGGACCTATGTCACCACAAACGGAGACTAAAGCAGGTGTTGGATTTAAAGCTGGTGTTAAAGATTACAGATTAACTTATTACACTCCAGATTATCAGACTAAAGAAACTGATATTTTAGCAGCATTTCGAATGACTCCTCAACCAGGAGTACCGCCTGAAGAAGCAGGAGCTGCAGTAGCTGCAGAATCTTCCACGGGTACATGGACCACTGTTTGGACTGATGGACTTACTAGTCTCGATCGTTATAAAGGTCGATGCTATGATCTTGAAGCAGTTGCTGGAGAAGAGAATCAATATATCGCTTATGTTGCTTACCCATTAGATTTATTTGAAGAAGGTTCTGTTACCAATTTATTTACTTCTATTGTTGGTAATGTTTTTGGATTCAAAGCTTTACGAGCCTTGCGTCTAGAAGATTTGCGTATTCCTCCAGCCTATTCCAAAACTTTCCAAGGCCCGCCTCATGGTATTCAAGTTGAAAGAGATAAATCAAACAAATATGGTCGTCCATTATTGGGATGTACTATTAAACCAAAATTAGGTTTGTCTGCTAAAAACTACGGTAGAGCTGTATATGAATGTCTTCGTGGTGGGCTTGATTTCACAAAAGATGATGAAAACGTAAATTCTCAACCGTTTATGCGTTGGAGAGATCGTTTCTTATTTGTAGCAGAAGCTATTTATAAATCCCAAGCTGAAACAGGTGAAATTAAAGGACATTATCTAAATGCTACCGCAGGTACCTGTGAAGAGATGCTAAAAAGAGCTGAATTTGCTAGAGAATTAGGCGTTCCTATTGTTATGCATGATTATTTAACAGGTGGTTTTACTGCAAATACTAGTTTGGCTCATTACTGTCGTGATAACGGTTTACTTCTTCATATTCACCGTGCAATGCATGCAGTTATTGACCGACAAAAAAACCATGGTATGCATTTCCGTGTATTAGCTAAAGCATTACGTCTATCAGGTGGAGATCATATTCACGCTGGTACTGTAGTAGGTAAACTTGAAGGAGAACGTCAAGTAACTTTAGGATTTGTGGATTCACTTCGTGATGACTATATTGAAAAAGATAGAAGTCGTGGTATTTATTTCACCCAAGACTGGGTTTCTCTACCAGGTGTTTTACCTGTAGCTTCTGGTGGTATTCATGTCTGGCATATGCCAGCATTAACTGAAATTTTTGGAGATGACTCTGTATTACAGTTCGGTGGAGGAACTTTAGGTCACCCCTGGGGTAATGCACCTGGTGCAGTTGCTAATCGAGTTGCTTTAGAAGCTTGTGTACAAGCTCGTAATGAAGGACGTGATCTTGCTCGCGAAGGTAATGAAGTTATTCGTGAAGCTGCTAAGTGGAGTCCTGAATTAGCTGCGGCTTGTGAAGTTTGGAAAGAAATTAAATTTGAATTTGAAACAATTGATACTGTTTAATTTTATTGAATTTTTTTTGCCTTTTATTTCATCCTTTTCAAAGTAAATAGCTAAATTTCACAAATAAAAGAAATGAATTAATAATAAGTAGAAAAAAAATATATATGTTTTTTTTCTACTTATTATTATTAATTATATATTTTCAAATTTTTTATTAATTTGTTTTATTTTTAGTTAATAAATAAAATAAATTTTTTTCTTAATTCGTTTTTTTTGAGGTTTTGTAGCTCAGCGGATTAGAGCGTATGGTTCCGAACCATAAAGTCAAGGGTTCAAATCCCTTCTAAGCCATTTTAAAGAAGAAATAAGTTCTTTTTTTTTTTTATTCAATTATAGTTTAAAAAAAATTTAATATTTTTTAATAATCAAAAATATTAATTATGGAAAATACGAATTAATTATTAATATATAAAACTAAATAAAAATTACTAGTATGTCTTTAATGAATTGGTTTGAAGATAAACGCCGATTTGGTGGACTAATCGGAGCTTCGATTGAAAAAGCTACTAAAGGATATATTCTTAGTGAAAGAAAAAAACTTAAAGTTAATACTACTAATGGACTATGGACTCGCTGCGATAATTGTGAAAATATTCTTTATGTTAGATTCTTGAAACAAAACAAATCTATTTGCGAAGAGTGTGGATATCATTTACAAATAAGCAGTACGGAAAGAATTGAACTTTTGATTGATCGCGGAACCTGGCAACCTATGGATGAAGATATGGTTGCTCGAGATGTTCTTGAATTTTCTGATGAAGATTCATATAAAAGTCGCGTTGTTTTTTATCAAAAAAGAACTGGCTTAACTGATGCTATTCAAACAGGTATAGGAGAATCAAATAAAAATGTAGTTGCTCTTGGAGTTATGGAGTTTCAATCTATGGGTGGGAGTATGGGGTCTGTAGTAGGTGAAAAAATAACTCGTCTCATTGAATATGCTACTGAAAAATCTATGCCATTAATTATTGTATGCTCTTCGGGAGGAGCACGTATGCAGGAGGGAACGCTAAGCTTAATGCAAATGGCTAAAATTTCATCTGCTTTACAAATTCATCAATTTAAAAAAAAATTACTTTATATTGCTATTCTTGCATATCCTACAACCGGTGGAGTTACTGCTAGTTTTGGTATGTTAGGAGATATAATTATTGCTGAACCTAAAGCATATATTGCATTTGCGGGTAAAAGAGTAATTGAACAAACATTACGTCAAAAAATACCATATGGTTTCCAAGTTGCGGAATCTTTATTCGATCATGGCTTGCTTGATTTAATTGTTCCACGTAATCTCTTAAAAGGAGTTTTAGGTAAAATATTTGAGCTTTATGATTTAGCTTGTTATAAAGAACGTCAGAGTCACTTTTTTTAACTAATATTTGTTTCATCGATTCATTTTTCTTACTAAAAAATTTTAATTAAATTTTTTTTAGTCTTTCTAAATGTTATAATTTTTCTATAAGTGCTAAAATTTTATATATTAATATAAATTTTTTAAATTTTTATTAAATTTTGTACATTTTATCTATTTAGTTTCAGATTAAACAATTTATATTAAAAAACTTTTAAGCACTTATCAAAAAATATATGAACATCTTTTTTAGAAAAAATGCATAATTAATTTTTTTTTTTTATAACTATTTTTTTCGCAAATAATATTATTAAAGGTAACTTCTTCATGACAGCTTCTTATTTACCTTCGATTTTCGTGCCTTTAATAGGTTCAGTTTTTCCAGCAATTACAATGGCTTCCTTATTCATATATATTGAACAAGACGAAATAATATAAAATTTTTATTAATTATTTAATAAAAATTTTATATTATTTTCACATTTGGTTTATTCATTAAATTTAAAATCTATATTTTTAATAAAATCTAACTTAATAAATATATATATATCTATATATAGATATAAACATATATATAGATATATATATATATAAATAAAAATTATAAATCATGATTGTAAAAATTTTATATTAAAAAGAAAATTTAAAACTTTTCTTTATATTAATTTTTTAAAAAATTACCAAATATAAATTTTATTTGTAAAAAAAATTTAGTTTATTTTTTTTGCTAGTTATACTATATATTCAATAACTTTTAGGAGATATCATTATGAATCGTGAATCTGAATGGCTTTGGGTAGATCCTATAATAGGATCTCGAAGAGTCAGCAATTTTTTTTGGGCGTTTATTATTTTATTAGGTGCGCTCGGTTTTTTATTGGTAGGAATTTCCAGTTATTTTGGTAAAGATTTAATACCTTCTTTATCATCGCAACAAATTCTTTTTATACCTCAAGGGGTTGTAATGTGTTTTTATGGTATTGCTGGTTTATTTCTCAGTTTCTATTTATGGTGTACCATTTTATGGAATATCGGTAGTGGCTATAATAAATTCGATAAAAAAGAAAAAATTGTTTCTTTGTTTCGTTGGGGATTCCCTGGAGAAAATCGGCGCATTTGTATCAAATTTTTTATGAAGGATATACAAGGAATACGTATGGAAATTCAAGAAGGTATTTATCCTCGGCGAATTCTTTATATGAAACTAAAAGGTCAACAAGATATTCCTCTAACACGCATTGTAGAAAATTTGACTTTGAGGGAAATAGAAGAAAAAGCTGCAGAGTTAGCTCGATTTTTACGTGTATCTATAGAAGGACTTTAAATTTAATCAATAAAAAAAAAAAAAAATAAAACAATTGAAAACAAATTTTTATTTTTATAATAAAAAAACTTTAATATTGTTTTTTTACAGTTTTAATGAATTTTAAATAATATTTATGAAATCCTATTGTGCGCAAATTTTTTATTGGTTATTAAAAACACCATACCGTTCTTTGGAAAGAGCTTATAAAGCGAGCAAAAAAATACAGCATATAAAAAAAGATTATATTTTTTATAAAAATATAGTTTTATCTTCGAGACGGTCGTGGCAAGCCATAATGTTATATATAAATACAAATTTAAATAATTGTGTATTTATAATATACTGGAGTCTTTTAGAATATAGAATTAGTTTATTTTTTTTAAACGTTATAAAAAATTTGATTTTAATTATCTTAAATTTTTTTAATTCTTTTTTTTCTAAAGTCATTAATTATTTTTTGCTTTTTTCCAAATTTATTCAAAAATTTTTTATGTTTCCACAGTTTTATTTTTTTCATTTTTTCAAAAACTTTTCAAATAGATTTTTTTTTTTCTCACCTAAAAAATTTTTAGAAAAAATGAAAAATGAATTGAAAGAAACTACAATTAACTGTAAAAAAAAAATTAAGGTTAAATCTTCTTTAATTGCAAGTAATTTATTAAAAAAGGATTTGAAAGAAATTAAACAAATGAATAAAAAGTTAGCTTGGATTGAAGCTAGTTTAAATGATTTAGATACATGGAAGCATTATTATTTTTTTCCTTTTTTTTCTTTTTTTAAAAAAAAAAAATTAGAAACTAATTTATCTTTTATGGATTTAGAAGAATTTGATATTACTACAACGGCTTATGAATCTATAGGTCTTGTACCACGTTCAATAACTCGTACTTTATCCGGATTTCAAACAGAATTAACAGGACAATCAACTTCATTAGTTCTTCAAGATTTTCAAATAGCTCGATATCAGGCCTTGGCTTCATTACAATATCTGCTATTTTTACTTCTCCTTCCCTGGGGATTTTCTATTTTTTTCAAAATTTGGTTTTTAGAACCTTGGCTTAAAATTTGGTGGAATACCTATCAATTTCAAATTTTTCTTAATTCGTTTCAAGAAGAAATAGCATTGAAACGGCTCCAACAAATAGAAGAGCTTGTTTGGTTGGATAAAATAATGGTGAATTCTTTGAAAGAAATACAATTACAAGATCTTAATATAGAAATTCATCAAAGAACAATTCAGTTAGTAGAAGCATATAATGAAAATAGTTTAAATACTCTTTTACATTTATTAACAAATATCATTTGTTTTATTACTTTAAGCGCTGTTTTTATTTTAGGTAAACAAAGGTTAGCTATTTTAAATTCTTGGATTCAAGAATTATTTTATAGTTTAAGTGACACAATGAAAGCTTTTTTTATTCTTTTGTTAACAGATTTATGTATTGGATTTCACTCACCTCATGGTTGGGAAATAGTTATAGGTTTTTTTTTAGAACATTTGGGATTTGCTCATAATAAACATATAATATCTTGCTTCGTTTCGACTTTTCCAGTCATTTTAGATACTGTCTTCAAATATTGGATTTTTCGTCATTTAAATCGTATATCTCCTTCTATTGTAGCCACTTATCATACAATGAATGAATAAAAAAAGAAAAATTTAATGAGAAAAATAATGTATTAGTTAGTTTTTTTAATTTATACATTCTTCTTAATGTAGAGTAGAATACTTTTGATTTATCATCTTTATTATTACTATAATGGGCAGAGTTATAAATAGGGATCACTAGTACAGCTACGTATCCTACTCATGAATTTTTTTAAAGAGAATAATTGAATTATGCAAAACAGAAATATTAGTCAATGGATAAAAAGGATAACAAAATGTGTGATTCGATCGATTTCGATCATAATCTTGATAAAAATAATAGCTTGGCCCTCTAGTTCCGAAGCATATCCAATTTTTGCACAACAGGCATATGAAGACCCTCGAGAAGCAACCGGGCGTATTGTATGTGCTAATTGTCATTTAGCGAAAAAATCTGTGGATATTGAAGTTCCTCAGTCTATATTGCCAGATACTGTATTTGAAGCTGTTGTTAAAATTCCCTATGATACACAAATAAAACAAGTTCTTGCTAATGGTAAAAAAGGAGCATTAAATGTAGGAGCTGTACTTATCTTACCCAAAGGATTTGAATTAGCACCTTCGGAGCGTATTCCTCCCGAAATAAAAGAAAAAATAGGTAACCTTTATTTTCAACCTTATAGTTCTGATAAAAAAAACATTATTGTAATCGGTCCTGTTCCTGGTAAAAAGTATAGTGAAATTGTATTTCCTATTCTTTCACCAGATCCTGCTGTTAACAAAGAAGCCAATTTTTTAAAGTATCCTATATATTTAGGGGCTAATAGAGGAAGGGGACAAATCTATCCTGATGGAAGTAAGAGTAATAATACTGTTTATAATGCGTCAACAACGGGTAAAGTAAGTAAAATTTTACGAAAAGAAAAAGGAGGCTATGAAATAACTATTGATAGTTTAGACGGTCGTCAAATTGTTGATATTGTGCCTTCAGGACCAGAACTTATTATTTCGGAGGGTGAATTAGTTAAAGCAGATCAGCCTTTAACAAATAATCCTAATGTAGGTGGCTTTGGGCAAGGGGATGCAGAAATAGTACTTCAGGATCAATTACGTGTTCAAGGTCTTTTAGTCTTTTTTGCATCAGTTATATTAGCACAAATATTTTCGGTACCCAAAAAGAAACAATTTGAAAAAGTTCAATTAGCAGAAATGAATTTTTAATTTTTGAATAAAAAAAATAAAATTAAAGCGTTTGATTAATAGAACTTTTTTTATTATGGATGACCATTATAATGAAATTCAGTTTAAATTTTTTATGTTTATACAATATGATAATAATTTCTTTAAAAATGGAATATTTTGAATATTATTATCTTTTTCCTCTATTAAAAGAAATTTTTAATTCCCGAGGGTATATATTAAAATTAAAAAATTTTAGAAATTTGACTCAGCAAGCGTTAATAAATGCATCTCAATTAACTAAATGGGTATTTTTTTTTCATAAATATTATAATAAAATGTATTTTAGTAATTTTTTTTTTTTAACGATTCAAAAAAAAAAAATCAAAAATATAAAACTTATTTTCAATTAGAAAAAAAAAATTATATTGAAAAAGATATTGCTAATCAAACTTATTTATTAAACGAAAATAATTCTTATTTATATAAAGAAAAAAAAAGTTATAAAAAAAAAATATATAATCAATATATATATAACAATAAAACTAAAGAATTATCCGAAATTTCATTATTTTTTTCGAAAGATTCGAAAAAAAAAAAGAAAAATAAAATTCGATTTGAAAAAAGAAAAACTATTTACTTTTTTAATGAAATTAAAAAATTACGAAAAAAATCTTTTTTTGATTTTTTTCTTAAATCGATTATATCTTATAAAAAATGGAAAGCTGATGAACTATATATAAAAATGGCTCATATTGCTTATTGTGAAAATTTAATAGATTTTTCTATTATACTTTTTAAAATGGCTCGTTCTGAAAAACAAACTTTTTTTTTTTTATTTTTATTCTAAAAATATAAATTAATTAAAATATTAGATTTTATTTTTAGATTAAATATATTTTCTTATTTTAATCCTTTTTTAATAATTAAAAAATTATTTGTTGTTTTATCTAATTGAAAAGACATTCTAAAATTTTATGCAATAAAATTTCAGAATGTCTTTTCAATTTTTATTATTTTTCTCTACATAATAATAATAATAAAAATTGAAAAAATTTGGTTAAATTAAAACGTTTTTTTTTCTTTTTTTATTGTTAATTTCTTTTTCTATGCCTAATTTCTTATATATGTTCGAAAATTGGAATATTATAAAGATGACCCTAATCCAGAGTATGAGCCATAAAAAAAGATGCCTACTAAACCAATTGCAATAATACCAGCTACAGTACCTATTAACCACAAAGGAATTCTTCCGGTGGTATTTGCCATTTATCCCATACTCCTTTTTCAAATTTATTATCTAGTTAAAACTTAAACAAAAGAAACAGTTATAAATATTAAAAATTTAAATTCATTCCAAATAAGGCAAAGAAATTTCTGTTTTAATTAATTGATTGAAAAAATAATTGGAAAATGAAACAGCTAATACAAAAATTAATAACAAACCCCAATAGAGGCTAGTACGATTTAATTCTACACTTTGTTTGTTTGGGTTTGGTTGTGTCATAGCTTTACATTGTAAATAAAATTTATCATTTAAATTTATCGTTGAATAAATTGCATTGCTGATATGGATCCTAGGGAAAAAACTGTAGGTACAGCTAGTCCATGAACGGCCAACCACCTAACTGTAAAAATTGGATAAGTTCTATCTATAGTCATTGATACCTCCTAAAAAGATCTAGTAAATTCATCAACTTGTTCTAGTGAATTGAAACGACCAGTAATTAAAGGCACTTCTTGCCGGCTTTCTGTAAAATATTCATTTGGTCGAGGGCTTCCAAAAACATCATAGGCTAAACCTGTACTAACAAATAGCCAACCTGCAATAAACAAAGATGGTATAGTAATGCTGTGAATTACCCAATATCGGATACTAGTAATAATATCAGCAAAAGGGCGCTCTCCCGTATTTCCAGACATGCTTAGCTCCATATATATTTTGTAGAGACTAAAAAAAAATTTCATAAAAAAGTAAATTTAAAAAAAATTTAATATATTTTAAAATTTTTTAAGCCTCAATTAGATTATCAATGTTATACCGAAGGTATTTTTGAAGCATACTAAATCAGTATATCTAGGGTTGTTTTAGCGCAGCAAGACAAATAGAATAAAAAAAGATAAAAAAATGTCAATTTTTTTATCTTTTTTTAATATTTTTTGTTAAGTTAATAAATATTTAATAAAAATATTTATTTATTATGTAAAATATTATAGTTTTTTACAATATTATATTAATTTAAATTATTAAAATTTTGCAAATTAAATAAAACTGAGATTAATTATTATAGACGAGAATAACTAAATATTAGTAGTAGTAGAAAGGAATATATTTGAGGTAATAAATAAAAGAACAACTAAATAAAGTTTGTATTTGGTTTTAATAAAAAATAAAGCAAAAAAAGTTATTTGGTTGAAGAAAATTTTGTTAAAACTTGTTAGTATTTTTCAAAAACTGAAGAATTTAGTATAAATGATTTAAAAAAAATTTACTATAAAACAATAAAAGATAATATTAAATAGATTAATCTGTAAATAAAAAATTTATATTTACTTTGTATTAGATTCAAATTTGGAATAGGAAAAAATTATTCAGAATAAAACAGTGGTAAAATTAGTTGAATCTGCTACTACGAGAAAAACATTGTGCAAAATAAAGCTAATGTTATATATATAAAGTATTTTTAATTAATAAAAAGTTAAATAATAAAAAATTTAGGTGATTGTTTTACAAAAGTGTATACTAAATTTGTTATATTGTGATTAGGATTTTTCTCATGCTTACTATAATCAGTTATTTTGTATTTTTATTTGCCGCTTCAATTTCAGCTTCAGTTTCATTTATTGGTTCAAATAAAATACAACTTATCTAAAAAACTAAAAAAAAAATTATAATTTTTAAGGTTCAATCAATTTCATTGTATTTCTCAAGTCCATTTTGAGATTAATAATAAATTTAGTTAGTTCCTAACTTAAATGTTATTTTAATTGAACAAAACATGGTTGAAGCGTTATTGTCTGGAATTGTACTAGGGTTGATTCCAATAACTTTAGCTGGTTCATTTGTAACCGCCTACTTACAATATCGACGTGGTGATCAATTAGATCTTTAATTAAATATAAATTTAATTTATATTTAATTAAAGCATTTTTAATTAATATGATTTTTCAATAGACTTTTACAATCACGCTCTGTAGGATTTGAACCTACGACATCAGGTTTTGGAGACCTGCGTTCTACCGAGCTGAACTAAGAGCGCTTATTTTGAATAAAATTTTTGACAATAATAAATAATATTACAATTTTTATTTACTTATAAAAAAAAAATATAAAGTATTTTGAAATTATTATTTTATTTTAAATAAAAAATTTATTACAGGTATTTTAGGGTAGGGATGACAGGATTTGAACCTGCGACATTTTGTACCCAAAACAAACGCGCTACCAAACTGCGCTACATCCCTCCCATAATTACTTATTCTTTTTTATTCAATTTAATTATATCTCATTTATTATGTTTTGTCTACATTTTTTTATCTATATCATTCTCTTCCGTAACAATTTCATTCAGAAAAAGAATTCTGGTTATTTAACTAAAAAAAGAGATAAATATATATAAATAGGTAGAAATAGATATATATATGTAGGGAAATAAAAAATAATATATATATATTATTTTTTTATAAAAAAGTATTATTTAAGATAAAATAAATTTATTAGTTTATTTAAAACTTTATAAATATGTACATATAAGGAGACCTAACAATGCAAAATGTAAAAACATATCTTTCTACAGCACCCGTATTAGCTACTCCATGGTTCGGATTTCCAGCTGGTTTATTAATAGAAATTAATCGTTTTTTTCCAGATGCGTTAATTCTTCCTTTTTTTTAAATAAAATATATTTTTTATAAATAATAATAATAATTTTTTTTAGTTTTTTATTATTATTATAATTCACTAAAAATTTTAAATTTAATTGCTAATTTTTTAAACATATTTTATAAATTTTGGAGATTTAATATTCGAAACAAACAGTATTATGGCCAAGAATAAAGATGTAAGAGTAACAATTACTTTGGAATGTACTAGTTGTGCTCAAAATAATGAAAAAAAAAAATTAGGTGTTTCTAGATATACTACTCAAAAAAATCGTCGTAATACGCCTACTCGGCTAGAATTAAAAAAATTTTGTTCTTATTGTAATAAACATACTATTCACAAAGAAATAAAGAAATAAATAGTATTTATGAAACAAACTATAAATAAATCTAAACGGTCCTCTCGGAGACGTTTGCCACCAATTAGATCGGGTGAGATTATTGATTATAAAAATATAAATTTACTTCGTAGATTTATTAGTGAACAGGGAAAAATTTTATCTGGACGAATGAATAGACTAACTTCAAAACAACAACGTTTAATGACTATTGCTATAAAACGAGCTCGGGTTTTAGCTTTATTACCTTTTTCAAATAATGAAAATTAGTTATATTTTTTAATTTCTTTTTGTTAAAACTTTTCTGTTTTTTAATAACTTCTTTCAGGTTTTAACTTCCCTGGAATTAAATTGCTCCAGGGAAGTATTTTTATTTAATGATTTGTTTATTTTTTTATGATTCACTAACTTTTTTTAATATTGTAAAGAAACAATTATGATCTAATAAAGCTATTTGTGCAAGTATTTTTCGATTCAAAATTACTTGATTCTGATATAATTGTTGAATCAATTTATTGTAGGAAATTCCATTATTTCGGGCTGCAGCATTGATTCGAGTAATCCATAAGCGACGAAGATCTCTCTTTCGTTTACTTCTATCTCGATATGAAGACGCTAAAGCTCGCATTCCTTGCTGATTAGCTGTTCGAAATAATTTCGAATGAGCCCCTCGAAACCCCGATGTAAGGGTAAAAATATTTTTTCGTCGTTTTCGAGCTACATATCCACGTTTAACTCTAGTCATTGATGTTTACTCTTATAAATTGCTGATTGGTTTTGATTAAAAAATAAAAAAATAATTTTCTTTATTAAAAATAGAACTTTATTTAAAATAAAATATATATTTATAGATATATTACTATTGATTGTTACTATTTTTTCAATCATTAAGAAAATAATAGAAATAGATATATATATTTCTATACATAAAACTATTTTTTTAATTACTAATAGACTGATTTTTCTAATGTAGAAAGTAAAAAATCTAATGGCTTTTGCTACTTTAACCTTCCTAACCATAATTTTTTTAAGTAATAAAACCTTCTTATTAACAAAAGAATAGGACCTTGAAATAAGAAAAATTATGGATTCCATTGTTTCTATGGCTTTTCCTTCAACAGTGAGGTTCTTTCTATATACCGGAGCTTTTCAAATTTAACGATGTTATTTGTAATTTATATCATTTTCAAATTTTAGCTTTAGTTTTTTTACCAAATAAAAAAAAAGAAAATCAATGAGTTTTTTATCTAGTAACGATATGTTATTTTGATAGTTTGCTGAGCAGCTAACCTTATTAATCCGTTTTTGCAATAATACAATTATTAAATAATTATTATTTCCTTAATTGTATTTTTTTTTTTCGCTTAATATATTCGTAATCAAATCAATAGTATTGAAAATTTGCTTTTTTATCTCACATTAAGATAATTGGGTTTGCACCAATAAAAGCCATAAATTTCATTTATTTAATAAATAAGTGATAGATTAATAATTTATAGAAAAAAAAGGTTCTTCTGCTATACCGAACTTTTTTATTATTCAAAAGTTTTTAATCATAACAAGTCGCACATACACTCTAGTACAAACTCCTCGTCGTTGAGGACATCCGCGAAGGGCTGGAGATTTTGTTCTATTTTCTATTGCTTGTCTTCGATTTCTAATCAATTGTTGAATAGTAGGCATTTTTAATAATATGCAGAATTTTTTGGTTCAAATTTATTTTAACCTTGAAGATGTAAGGTAATCTTTTTTTATTTATATAAGTCTATTTAAAAATATATAATAAAATCACTTTTATATTAGAAAAAATTTTAATTGTTTTCTACAGCGACAGCATCAACAATACCATAAGTTTTTGCTTCCTTTGCTGACATAAAAACATCTCTTTCCATATCTTCAGAGATAAGCAATAAAGGTTTACCTATTCTTTGTACATAGACTCTAGTAATATAGTCGCGAAGTTTTAGTACTTCTTCTGCTTCCATCATACATTCTCCCGCTTGTCCATCATAATATGAACTAGCAGGTTGATGAATCATTACCCTAATTTTAAGTATAAATTTGATATAAAAAATTTATAAACTGTACAAACATATTTTATTGTATACAGCTTTAGGAATAAATTAATAAAATATGGTTAAAAAAAACAAAAATTTATTTTAATCAAGTTTTTTAATATATTTCATAATTTTAAAATTTATATACCATTTTTCTTTTATTAATTTATTAAATACTTTTATGGTTCTGTTGTTTTATGTTTTTCCTTCCAAACACTGCCAAAGTTTTTTTTTAATATAACTAAAAGGAATTTTAGTTAAAATTTAAATTTATTTATTTTTTTATTTTTTATTCAAAAAATAGTTGAATGAAATAATAATTTATAACACTGAAATAAATTAAAAAAATACTATTTAATTATCTTGATCTTAAATAGTTTTATTGAAACAGTTTAATCAAGCTTTTTTATGTCATGCTATTATTACCTTCAGTATCTAGGCCCATACATTTTTCAACTAGTTAAAAAAAAGCGAATATTGGCGCAAAGCGTGAGGTAACGCTATACGTTTAGTAATTTCGCCTCCAGTCGAAATGAACGATCCCATTGAAGCCGCTAATCCCATACAAATTGTATGAACATCGGGAACTACAAATTGCATAGCATCGTAAACGGATATTCCTGCTAATACAGCTCCACCAGGAGAATTAATATATAAATACATATCTTTACTTTCATCTTCTCCATTTAAGTACATCATAATTCCAATTAGTTGATTTGCAATTTCATCATCTACATGTTGACCCAAAAAGAGTAATCTTTCTCGATAAAGGCGATTGCTATAATACTAAAATTTAAGAATTTGTTTTTTTTTATAACTGTATTAGCTTCTTTATTTGCTCAATACAGCTCAAGCAGTTAAAAAAATACTTTTTATTTTTTTCGAAAATTTTTATAAATTTCATTTCTTTTTTTTTATAAATGTTTTTTATTATTACTGTTACTAGGTTCAATAATTTAAGTTCGTTTTTTTATAAATTTTATGAACAATTTATTAAACAATTCATTACTTAGATATATTTGTTAACAAATTTATTTTTTTTTTATTTAAAATAGACCTTTTTTTTATATCTTTTTTTACAAACGGTTCTTAGTAATATCTTTAGGTTCAGAATCTACTTCAGTAAAAACTCGTTAAATATTACTTCCATATAAAAGTGAGTCTGTTACTTTTTTTATTTTTTGCTAAATTTTAAAATAGTTTTTTATTATTAAATTAAATTGAATTTTTATTTTTAATTTAAATCTTCAATGAAGTTTGAAGCTTTTTTTTTGTCGACTAACCATAGAAAAAATGACTAAATTTTTTTACTTAATAAATTTTATTAAAAGATTATGTCATGCTATTAAAGTTTTAATTATTTATTAACTTTAAAATGAAATAAAAACATCTGAATTAAATAAATAAAAGACGATGGATAATTTCCATATAACCAAATATGTTTGATAAACGCACTATACGTCGATCCAAACAGCATCTTCTTCTCCTGGGAGTCTAAACGGCACTTTTGGAACACCAATGGGCATTTTTTTTTTATGAAATAAATCTAGAACAGTCCTTAAAATGAAAATAAAAAAAAAAAATAAGTAGCTAATAAATAAAAAATTAGTTTATAATATTATTAAGAAGATTATATTATATTTTTTTAATAATATTATCATTATTATATACAATTTAATAATATATATTATATATAATTTAAAAATAAAAAAAAATTTATTAAAATTCAAACTTTTTTTAATTTAACTTCATTTTATCATAGTATTATAGTCATTAATTAATGCAAAAAAGTTACATAGTCTCTAATTCTCTTTGAGAAAGGGGTATTTCCATGGGTTTGCCTTGGTATCGTGTTCATACTGTTGTACTAAACGATCCTGGTCGTTTAATTGCTGTACATTTAATGCATACAGCTTCAGTTTCCGGTTGGGCTGGTTCTATGGCGTTATACGAATTAGCTGTTTCTGATCCTTCTGATCCTATTCTCGATCCAATGTGGAGACAAGGTATGTTTGTTATACCTTTTATGACTCGTTTAGGAATAACAAAATCTTGGGGTGGTTGGAGTATTACCGGAGAAACTGTAAATAATGCAGGTATTTGGAGTTATGAAGGTGTAGCTGCAGTCCATATCGTATTATCGGGATTATTATTTCCAGCAGCAATCTGGCATCGGGTATATTGGGATCTAGAATTATTCCGTGATGAACGTACAGGAAAACCTTCATTAGATTTACCTAAAATTTTTGGAATTCATTTATTTTTATCAGGAGTTCTTTGTTTTGCATTTGGAGCTTCTCATGTAACAGGTTTATTTGGTCCGGGTATATGGGTATCCGATCCTTACGGATTGACTGGAAAAGTACAACCTGTAGTTCCAGCTTGGGGGGCTGAAGGTTTTGATCCTTTTGTTCCAGGAGGAATAGCTTCTCATCATATTGCAGCAGGTATTTTAGGTATACTAGCAGGTTTATTTCACCTAAGTGTTCGACCTCCGCAACGTTTATACAAAGGATTACGTATGGGAAATGTTGAAACTGTTTTATCTAGTAGTATCGCTGCTGTATTCTTTGCTGCTTTTGTTGTTGCTGGAACCATGTGGTATGGTTCTGCCGCAACTCCGGTAGAATTATTTGGTCCGACCCGTTACCAATGGGATCAAGGTTTTTTTCAACAAGAAATAGATCGAAGAATCCGTGCTAGTAAAAATGAAAACCTTAGTTTATCCGAAGCTTGGTCTAAAATTCCGGAAAAATTAGCTTTTTATGATTATATCGGTAATAATCCGGCTAAGGGTGGATTATTTAGAGCAGGTGCTATGGATAATGGAGATGGAATAGCTGTTGGTTGGCTAGGTCATGCTGTTTTTAAAGATAGAGAAGGACATGAACTTTTTGTTCGTCGCATGCCTACTTTTTTCGAAACTTTTCCAGTAGTTTCAGTAGATGAAGAAGGAATTGTTAGAGCTGACGTTCCATTTAGAAGAGCAGAATCTAAATATAGTGTTGAGCAAGTTGGTGTAACTGTTGAATTTTATGGTGGTGAACTCGATGGAGCAAGTTTTAATGATCCGGCTACAGTAAAAAAATATGCTCGACGTGCTCAATTAGGTGAAATTTTTGAATTTGATCGTGCTACTTTAAAATCAGATGGTGTTTTTCGTAGTAGTCCAAGAGGTTGGTTCACTTTTGGTCATGCTACATTTGCTCTTCTTTTTTTCTTTGGTCATATTTGGCATGGGGGCAGAACCTTATTTAGAGATGTTTTTGCTGGTATTGATCCAGATTTAGATGCACAAGTGGAATTTGGAGCATTCCAAAAGCTAGGAGACCCTACTACTAAAAGACAAATAGTTTAGATTAATTTAATAAGGTTTTTTCTATCTTTTTTAATAAAAAAATAAATTTAATTTATTTTCGATTAATGCGATTCGATTGGTACGATTCAATTAGTACGAAAGCTATCTCCATACTTCTCACTTATAATAAAATCTATGGAAGCATTGGTTTATACATTTTTGTTGATAGGCACTTTAGGAATAATTTTTTTTGCTATTTTTTTTCGTGAACCTCCCAAAATTCAAACTAAAGAAAAAAAATAATTTTTTTAAATTTATTTAGTTTTTCATAAAAATAAAAAATAACGGACCTTCCCTTTTTTTAGGGAAGGTCTTAATAATTAACTTAATCTTCATGCTCTTCAAAAGGATCTCTAAGTTCTTTAGAGGGTTGTCCAAAAGCTGTATAGAGAGCATAGCCAGTAAAACTCACAAGTGAACACGATATAAATATAGCGACTAATGTTGCAGTTTCCATTTCTAAGTAATTCCAAAAGAATGGTTTATTTTTAATTAATATAATAGTACACAAAGTTAACAAATCTCAACTAATGCAATAAAATTTTATGGCTACACAAATTATTGATGATACTCCCAAAACAAAAGGAAAACGAAGTGGTTTGGGAGATATATTAAAACCACTTAACTCAGAATATGGTAAAGTTGCTCCTGGATGGGGCACAACACCTTTAATGGGTATTGCAATGGCATTATTTGCAGTTTTTTCAGTTACTATTCTTGAACTTTATAATTCTTCGGTGTTATTAGATGGAGTTCCGGTAAGTTGGTAATACCTCAAAGGTCAAAGGGGTTCCATAAAAAAGTTTAAACTTTTTTATGGAACTCCTTTAAGAAAGTATTATTTTTAATTCTATAACAAAATTTGGTTTATTTAGTAATGGTAGTTTAATCGTGTAAGCAATTAATTAAAGGATTTATGGATTATGGGTGTGCGACTCGTGTGAATAAATGAAATTAAAAAATACAAAAAAATTGTTAGTCTTAAAAGAAAAGATTATTTTATTTTATTAAATGTTAATAAATAGAACATTTAAAGCATAAATTTTAATTAAAAAGTAAATATTCTTTATTTGAATTAAACTATGATTAATATTTTATAATTCACTAATTACATTTCGTTACCAAATTGAAATTTTTTTTTAAATGGTCATAAAAAAGTATTTACTTATTATACTTTTTTTTAGTCGTCGGAATACAGTAAAAATCTAAAGTTTAGTTATTTTTCTTAAATTTCAAACAAGAAAATCTTTAAAAAATTGTTATTATATTAATAATATTTAATGAAAAAACAAAATTTAAAAGAAGAGATTACTCAAAAAAGCAGTTAATGTAAACGAAGCTGACTTGAGATGAAATAATAAAAAAACTTCTATATCTATATCTATATATTTATATATATATATATATATGTATAGTTTTTATATTTAAGCCGTATGAAAAAAAATTATCATTTACGGTTTTTAGAGAGGAAATACATAAAAGTATTTTTATCCCAATAAAGTATACGATTGGTTTGAGGAACGTCTTGAAATTCAAGCAATTGCCGATGATATTACTAGTAAATACGTACCCCCTCATGTAAATATATTTTATTGTTTAGGCGGGATTACCTTGACTTGTTTCTTAGTGCAGGTAGCTACTGGATTTGCTATGACTTTCTATTACCGTCCAACTGTTACTGAAGCTTTTGCCTCTGTTCAATATATAATGACTGAAGTTAATTTTGGTTGGTTAATTAGATCAGTTCATCGATGGTCAGCGAGTATGATGGTTTTAATGATGATTTTACATATATTTCGTGTTTATCTTACGGGGGGTTTCAAAAAACCTCGTGAATTAACTTGGGTTACTGGTGTTATTTCAGCCGTGTTAACAGTTTCATTTGGTGTAACTGGTTATTCTTCACCTTGGGACCAAATTGGCTATTGGGCTGTTAAAATTGTAACAGGTGTACCTGACGCTATTCCTGTTATAGGATCACCATTAGTGGAATTATTACGTGGGAGTGTTAGTGTGGGTCAATCTACATTAACCCGCTTTTATAGCTTACACACTTTTGTATTACCTCTTTTAACTGCTGTCTTTATGTTAATGCATTTCTTAATGATTCGTAAACAAGGTATTTCAGGTCCTTTATAAAGCTATTTGAATGAAGGTATTAACAAAATTTTGTAACATTGTAAATTTTGAATAGTAACAAATTTACTATAAACTAAAATTATTTATTGCCATAATTTTTTTTTTTCAAAACTTGAAATTAAAATTATGGATTTTTTGTATTTTATTCAAATAGAAATTTTAAATAAAATAGATGTTTGTTCTTTGAGAAAAATTTAATTATGGGAGTGTGTGACTTGAATTAATTATTAGACTATGTAGATTCTTTATAAATTTACCACATTGATTATAAAATGTGTTGTTATCCCAAATTATGAAAATTAGGAAAATAAAAAACTTGGGTAAAAAAAAGAAATTAATTTTAAACAAATTTTTTTTTATGATCTAATAAACTTAAACATAGGCTTCGTAAAATTTAATAAATAGAAAAAAATATATATAAAAAATATGTATAAAAAATATAATAATAAATATATATATATATTTATTATATTAATATTATATGATAAAAAAACTACATTCATTTCCTTTGGGTTTTTGAATAGAAGAAAATCATCGGAGTAAAAAAAAGGTCTAAATGAAAAAAAAAGTTAATAAATTAACAAGTTAATTTTAAGTAAATACATAATTGTTTGATTAGTAGAAAAAATTTGCAAAAAATAAGACTATCCAAAAAGCATCTTGAAAATAATATTAATTATAATAAAAAAAGCGTACTTGGATTTTGAACTTTTTTAACTAAAAAAAAATTATTTAAGTTATTTAATTTATTTAACTTAATACGCAATAAAATTAATTAAATTGTTTTTTATTCAGATAAATTAGCTTGAGTTGGATGAATAAAAAATTCATGTCCAATTCTTTAGGGGGAATATATTTTTTTTAAATAACCTATCCTAATAACAAAAAAACCCGATTTAAGTGACCCTGTATTACGTGCTAAATTAGCCAAAGGTATGGGACATAACTATTACGGAGAACCTGCTTGGCCTAATGATCTTTTGTATATTCTCCCAGTAGTTATTTTAGGTACAATTGCATGTAGTGTAGGTTTAGCTGTTTTAGAACCTTCTATGATTGGTGAACCAGCAAATCCTTTTGCAACTCCTTTGGAAATATTACCTGAATGGTACTTTTTCCCCGTTTTTCAAATACTTCGTACAGTTCCTAACAAATTATTAGGTGTTCTTTTAATGGCTGCAGTACCTGCAGGATTATTAACAGTACCTTTCTTAGAAAATGTAAATAAATTTCAAAATCCTTTTCGTCGTCCAGTAGCAACAACAGTTTTTTTAATTGGTACTGCCGTATCTCTTTGGTTAGGTATTGGAGCAGCTTTACCGATTGATAAATCATTAACTTTAGGTCTTTTTTAAGATATTAGATTAGTTGGTTAATTTTTAGTAACTAGTGACTATTTAACAAGTATTTACTTTAAAGTAAATACTTGTTAAATAGTCACTAGTTAATTACTAATTAAATTAAAAATTTTTAAATAGGTTTATTAAAATTATTTTTTAATTTAAACTTGTTTTATTTAGTTGAAAAAATATTGAAAAATTTTTACATGTATTTTTTCTATTTTATACACGTCTTTTTTTCGGAGGTCTACATCCATTATGTGGCATAGGAGTTACATCACGAACGAAATTTAAAATAACACCACTTCTACGAATAGCTCGTAGTGCTGTATCCCGTCCTGGACCAGGACCACTAATCATAACTTCTGCTTGTTTCATACCTTGATCAATTAATACTCGAATAGCATTTTCTGCGGCCGTTTGAGCTGCAAAAGGTGTACTTTTTTTCGTACCTTTGAAACCACAAGCACCCGCAGAAGACCAAGAAACTGCTTGGCCACGTATATCTGTTACAGTAACAATTGTATTGTTGAAACTTGCTTGAATATGAATAACCCCTTTAGGTATTCTTCGTTTACCTTTACGTAAACTAATTTTTTTTACTAATTTTGCCATAATTATTATTATTTATTTATTCTATATAAAAATTTGATATAGCTTAATATATATATAGATTTAGTTGTTAAAAAAAAATATATGTATATAAAAAGGATTTAAATTGATTTTTTATCATTTTTTATTAAATACAAATTTAATAGAAAATTATCCTTGTCTTTGTTTATGTTTTGGATTAGAACAAACTACCATAATTCGTTTTCGTCTACGAATTAATCGACAATTATCACATATTTTCCGAACAGAAGCACGAACTTTCATTTTTATATTCCTTATTTCAATTTGATCATAATATAAAAAAATAAAAGTATTTTTTATATTAAGTTTTTCAATTAATTACATTTTTTATTAATATTTTAATCAAAAAAAAATTTTTAACTATTTTGAGATTTAGCACGAAGACGATAAGTTATACGTCCTTTAGTTAAATCATAAGGACTTAATTCTACTTTAACTCGATCTCCTGGTAATATTCTTATATAATTCCGTCGTATTTTTCCTGAAATATGGGTCAAAACCTCACACCCGTTATCTAAATAGACTCGAAACATCGCATTAGGAAGTGATTCAGTGACTATACCTTCCATATCAATCAAATTTTGTTTCTTCATTAAAGGGGAAACTTCCTTTTTTGATTTAACTAACGTTTAGAAATATAGTACTAGCTAGCTTTTTTATTTACAAAGATTTTCCTACACGAAACTTTTAAATAAAATGTAAATAAATTACCATACATAACATAAAATTTCTCCTCCAATTTGTTTTTCCCGTGCTTCTCGATCCGTCATAATTCCCTGAGACGTTGAAAGAATAACGATTCCCATTCCACCTAAAACTCTTGGAATTTCTTTATGATTGGAATACATTCTCAAACCTGGTTTGCTAATACGCCGTAAAGTTGTTATATAAGGTTTTTTTTGTCTTCCTTGATATTTCAAAGTAAAGACTAAAAAATAATTTTTATTTTCTTGATGTTCTCTAAAATTTTGTATAAAGCCCTCTTGTAATGAGATTCTTCCGATATTTTTAGTAATATTAGTTGCTGGTACTTGAACCGTTTTCGTTTTTTCTAAGTTCGCATTCCTTATAGATGTAATCATATTAGCAATGGTATCGTTAACCATAAAAACTCCCTTTTATTATTAATATAAATAAACTTTTTTAAATTTATTAAAAAAGTTTTTAAGACAAAAAAATAAGTTTAGTTTTTTAGAAATTTTTTTGTTAATTTTGAAATAAAAATAGTTTAAAATAAAAAAAAATGAAAAAATAAAATATTTAATATATAAATATATATATATATGTAAAAATTTTTGTAGAAAAAAAAAGAAATATAAAGAGAAAAGTAAATTTATTTGAAAAATAAAATAATATTAAGTAATAAAAAAATATATATAATTGTTTTAATTTAAATTAATGAGATATTACACATAATAAAAAAATAACGATTTTTATTTGGTTATAATACTTCAGGAGCTAATGAAACTATTTTAGTAAAATCATATTCTCGTGATTCGCGTGCAACGGGACCAAAAACGCGTGTTCCTTTAGGATTTCCTTCTTTATTAATAACAACGGCAGCATTATCATCAAATTGTATAATAGTTCCGTTTTTACGTTTGAGTTCTTTACAAGTTCGTACAACTACTGCGCGAACTATTTCCGATTTTTTTAGGGGCATATTGGGGACTGCTTCTTTAACGACGGCGATTATTATATCACCGATATGTGCATATTTTCGATTGCTTGCGCCTAAAATTTGTATACACATTAATTTCCGTGCTCCGCTATTGTCGGCTACATTTAAATAAGTTTGAGGTTGAATCATTTTTTTGTTTTAGCCCCCTAAAAAAAAAACATTTTGATTTTAGGATTTTAGGGGGGAATATAATTAAGAAAAAAAATATTACTAATTTTAGTTATTTAGATAATTACTAATTTTTTTGTTTATTTAATGGTCATACTGAAGTTTATTTATTTATTTATTTCTTGTACGAATGTAGTAATAATAAATTGAGTTCGTATAGGCATTTTGTATGCTGCAATTCTCATAGCTGCTCTAGCAGTAGCTTCCGGTACTCCACTTATTTCATAAGGTATTCTACCCGGCTTAACAACAGATACCCAATATTCTGGTGATCCTTTTCCTGAACCCATACGTGTTTCTGCAGGTCGCATAGTAATAGGTTTATCTGGAAATATACGTATCCATAATTTTCCACCACGACGTGCATAACGGGTAATGGCTCGTCGTCCTGCTTCTATTTGTCTAGACGTAATCCAAGCTGGTTCAAGTACTTGAAGGGCAAATTTCCCGAAACAAATAGAATTACCTCGAGTAGCTATTCCTTTCATCCTTCCTCTATGCTGTTTACGAAATTTTGTTCTTTTAGGGTCATAGTCGATTCTTTTTCTCTACTTCAAAATCGGACATGAAGGTTTTCTTTCATCCGGCTTCTCATAAATAAATTCATTATAAGTATTTTTATTTTCTTATTTTTTTCTAATATAATAAATATTTTTATTATTTTATTAGAAAAATAAAAATAAATAAAATTTAATATTTAAATTTTATTAATATTTTTTTATATTAAATTTTTACGGGCGAATATTAACTTATTTAATTTTGATTTAAAAACAATTATATGGTTTGTTTTATACTTTTTTTTAAATCTTCTTGTTTCTTTCGCCATCCTATCTAATAATTAAATTTATTTATAAATTATTTTCTTTAATTATAGATTACATCGTTTTCATTACTTCCAAGTATACGTTTAGGTTATTTATTTTTTATACAGTGAAGTTTTTTTTTATTATTTATTATCAAATTTCTTAGTCTTTTTTGATGTAAAACTTTTTTTTTCTATCAAATCAATTATTTCAAAAATAAATTTTTTTTATGTTTTATTACACTGTTATTTTTTTCATCTAATTCTAACCATACGACCTTAATAATTATTAAATATTTTTAGTTATAAAATGCTTTTTTGCTTCATAAGTATTTTCTACGAAAAAAGGTTTTAAATGAATTTTTTTGTTATTCTGTGATTCATTGGGTTGTTTTAATAGAAAGTAAAGAACTAACTTCTAGTTTATACTAGAATTGATCGAGTCTTTTTATGTTTATTTGAAAAACTCGATTCTAACGGGTCGCACACTAAGCATAACAACTTTTTTAAAATGTTAATAAGATTATAAATAAATTTTTAAAATAATAAAAACAAAAACAAATTTAATATTTAATAATATTTAATATGTCGATCTCAAATTACTTTGCATCTTGGAATATCCATATTTTTATTCCCAATACTCCATAAATTGTTTGAGCTGGGTAATAACAGTAATTAATTCCAGCTCGAAGAGTTTGTAAAGGAACTCTTCCTTCTCTAGCCCATTCTACACGAGCAATTTCAGCACCATTAAGACGCCCTGCAATTTGTATTTTAATACCATTTATATTTGTTTTTTTTGCTAATTCAATAGCTTTTTTCATGGTTCTTCTAAAAGCAACTCGACTTTCTAATTGTAAAGCAATATATTCTGCAAGAATATTTGGTTCTCCATATGGTTTTGTTATTTCTGTTAAAGTCATACGAAGTTTACGATCTCCGGGAGTCAAAATATTTTGCACATCTGTTTTCAATTGTTCAATACCACAACCACGATTTTCTACTAATAAAGCAGGAAAACCTGTATGTATTTCAACTTGAATCAAATCTGTTTTTCTCTTTATTTCAATACGTGCAATTCCTCCATAATTTGAAGAACTTTTTATATTTTTATGTACATAATTTTCGATACAATGACGTACTTTTTGATCCTCCTGGAGAAGCTTAGAATAATTTTTCGGTTGTGCAAACCAGTAAGAATGATGATTTTGAGTCACACCAAGTCGAAAACCAAGTGGGTTAATTTTTTGTCCCATGCTTTTTTCCTTTCCAAATGATATTAAGATATTTTTTTTATTGATTTTTCTTTTTTACTGTAATAGTTATATGACAAGTAGGTTTATGTATAGGATATCCTCGTCCTTGGGCTCTAGGTTGAAATCTTTTTAAAACAGCACCTTGGTCCACTTTTGCTTCATTTATAATTAAATCGGCTCTATTTATATTCAAATTATGACTTGCATTTGCGGCTGCTGAAGAAATTAGCTGTAATATTGGATAACATGCTCGATAAGGCATAGATTCTAATATCATAAGTGCTTGTTCATATGAACGACCCCGAATTTGATCAACCACTCTCCGCGCTTTATAAGCAGACATACGTATATGTTTAGCTAAAGCTTGGACTTCTAAATCTGATTTATTAGATTCCACTGAGCCTTACCTCCTAATTAACGGCGAGATTTTTTATCACTTTTTGCATGTCCTCGAAAATTTCGAGTAGGTGCAAATTCTCCTAATTTGTGACCTATCATACGATCTGTTATATAAATAGGTAAATGTTCTTGTCCATTATGAACAGCAATGGTATGACCAATCATTGTGGGTACAATAGTAGATGCGCGAGACCAAGTTACTATAATTTTTCTTTCTTTTTTCAAATTAAGATTTTCAATTTTTTTTAGTAAATGATCAGCTACAAAAGGGCCTTTTTTTAGTGAACGTGTCATTGTTAACTACCTTCTGTTTTTATGTATGTTTCTTTAAGTTCTTTTCAATTTAATTATCCATTTTTACGACGACGTAAAATTAAAGGATTACTATATTTTTTGATTTTTCGAGTTCGTTTTCCGAGTGCAGTACGACCCCAAGGAGTTAATGGTTTTTTTCTCCCAATAGGAGCCCGGCCTTCGCCACCGCCATGCGGATGATCTATAGGATTCATAACAACACCTCTTACTCTAGGACGTTTTCCTAACCATCTTTTAGATCCAGCTTTACCAATATTTTTATTGTTAGCATCAACATTTCCAATTTGTCCAATTGTAGCTAAGGAATTTTGAGATACTGAGCGAACTTCGCCAGAAGGTAATCGTAAGGTAGCTAAATGACCTTCTTTTGCAATAGGTTTGGCTACAGCTCCAGCAGTTCTCACTAATTGTGCACCTTTACCAGGTAGTATTTCTATATTATGTATAGCAGTGCCTAAAGGCATATTGGTTGAAGTAGACTTTCGCTTTTTTTTTATAAATAAAAAAAAGTCTCTTCCCAAACTGTACAAGCCTTTCTCAAGGCATACAGCTTTCTAGATGTATATATTTTTATATAATTGGTATTTATTTGAATCAATTATTCTCACATCCTAGTTTCTTCATCATCTAACGTACTTTTTTTGTATAGCGTTAGAACGAATGACTTTATAAATTTACGTTAACATTTTTTGTTTAATAATAACTTAGGAGGCTTTTTTTTTATTAACTTCAAAAAATCACTTTACAGCTTCAAAATTGCCTTTGACCATCAATTTGAATGTGATTAACTCGTTTTATCTAGTAAATAAAATTTGAAAACAAGTGTTGCCAATATTGTATATGCTTAAGTTAAAATAATTATTTCTCCATATTAGAATATCTTTAATTTTTTCTTTGAATACTGAAATATTTTAGTAAAAAACTATATCACAAGCTATTGTTCCTTTTTAGTTTCCCCCCAAGGTTTAATGTAATAATTTTATTTTTTATTACTGAATCAGTGATAGATTCATAGATTTTACTGCAAATCTACTTGGATTTTTCCAATCACGTAAATAAATAATTCAAACCGCACTCGAAGGTAAGGCATTTCCTATTAAAATGGGAGCTTCATTACTGGAAATAATTGTATCCCCAATTTCTACTCCGCGAGGATGTAAAATATATCTTTTTTCTCCATCTTCGTAATGTACGAGACATATATTTGCACTACGATTAGGGTCATATTCGATGGTTGTAATTTTTCCTAAAATGTTTTTTTTATTTCGTCGAAAATCAATTTGACGATATAAACGTTTGTGACCCCCACCTCTATAACGGCTAGTAATAATTCCTCGATTATTACGACCTTGTTTATTATGTTGTCGAAAAGTTAGTTTTTTTTGGGGATTGGATTTAGCAATTTCTTCAAAACCTAATACAGAACGATTTCGTGTGCCTGGAGTATAGGCTTTATATAAACGTATAGTCATAAATAAGATAGATAAGAATTAAAGAATTTTATTTGTTTGAAAATAGTGGAATAGAATAACCAGACTGAAGTGTAATAATCATTCGTTTATAGCGTACTGAATGTCCTATAATTGAACCTATTTTTTTTTTTTTCCCGGGGGGTATATGACTATTTATGGCTTTTACTTTTACATTAAAAAAACTTTCAAACCATTTTTTTATTTGTGTCTTAGTCGATTTTTGATTAACATCAAAAGTATATTGATTTTTTTCTAGCAAACGTATTGTTTTTTCCGTAAGTACTGGATATTTCACTTCATCCATAATTATATTAACTCCTTTATTTATTCAAAAATAATTTTAAATATTTTTTATTAAAATTTTTATTTAATTGTAACAAAAAAAAAAATTATTATATAAACATTTTTTTTTATTCAGCTTATTTTTCGCTGGAGGGTGATGAGAAACTAATAATAATTATACTAAAACTAGAAAAAATTACTAATTTACAAATTTTTTGTATGATTTTTCATGTTTTACTAATGCATCCAACAGGAGTTGAACCTGCGAATTCTCCAATTATGAGTTGGGTGCTTTAACCGTTCAGCTATGGATGCTATTTATTTCTTCATAAATAAAAAACTATTTACTTTTATTTTTTTCAGATGATAATAAATAGTATACTCTTTTTATAAATAGAAAAAAAGCATAAAA